ATGAGTAAGGTAAATAAAAACAAAAAGCTAAATATTAAATTTAGTCTTGTATCCTTATGATTAGAAAGATGATTTTGATCATCAAATGCAAAAGATATTGGTGTTTTATATCTTATTTTTGCATTACTCTCAGGTTTAATAGCTACAGGCTTTTCTGTGTTAATCAGATTAGAACTATCTGCACCTGGAATTCAATTTATAGCAGATAATCAGTTGTACAATAGTATAATAACTGCTCATGCTATTATTATGATATTTTTTATGGTCAAATCAAAAATTTATATGTCAAATCTAGAGCCAAAACCTCTGTCAACTAACAAAACTGTTATAAACAACGATTTTTATATTAGTGTGCGTAACGATTATAATAATAATTATGAAATAATAAAAATTTTAAGCATGAATACGTAAAAGTATTCATAAAAGATCCTTATAATAACAGAGATATAATACTCAAGATAACTAAAAAACAAAAAGGTGTTTATGTTTGAGGTACCTTAGACAATAAAAATGTGTATGTTGGTCATTCTATAAATTTATACAATCGTATTAGTTCCTACTTCATGCCTTCGATACTTAATACTAAAGCACGTAGGGCTTTAAGATATCTTAATAAACATGGTTTCGATAACAAAAATTTAACTGTTTATATTATGGAGATTAAAAGCGATTTATTACAGATAATAGCATTGGAACAATACCTAATTGATACTTTAAAACCAAATTTAAACGTAGATTTAGTAGCTAGTAGTTCTGGCTACCGTGAACCAATGGGCCAGGAAATACGAGAGAAGCTGCGTAAACTGAGAGGAACACCCATCTATGTTTATGAAGCGAAAACTTTATGTTTACTATATATATTTGAGTCAAAGCAACACATGTATAATATGGTAAATATACATCATAAAACCTTAAATGATTGTTTAGATTTAGGTACTTTGTATTTAGACCACTTTTTTTTGTCTTTAGATGCCCTTTAAATCATGTATGTTAAATTATTGACTTTGGATGTAATCAAAGACTTAGTAAAAACCAAACGGGATTTGCATAAAACTAAACATCCTGCGGCAAAAGCTATACTCGCTGAATTTAAAAACGACGCAAGTAAAACTTTAGAATTTGATTCTCTAAACAGTTTAGCTAAACATCTTAAAGGTGATCGTGTAGTGATTAGAGATTATTTAAAAGGAAATAAATCTGGTTATTATAGGGGTATATGAAGGTTTAGTTACCAATAACACGAAATTTGACATAAATAACACGAAATTTGACATATAAAAGGCATGGCCGGGTAAATAAGAAATTATTTGCTTTCTTTTCACTATATTCTGGGACACCTTAGAGCTATTAAAACTAGTAATACAAGCTTTATTTTGTTGAAAAACATTGGTATGGTACAGTGACATTTTAATAGATTAGGCAATCAGTAGGAAACCAAATACATAAGGGCTATAAAATAGCAATTAAACGCTGTGTAGAGTAGGTTCCTCAGAGACTACACGTGAAATACCTTAATAAGACATACTTAAAGGTAAAGATATAGTCCAACTGTTAGTGAAAATTAACAGAAAATAGCATGCCAGCTATGATAGGAGGGTTTGGAAATTTTTTAGTGCCATTGTTAATAGGGGGGGTTGATATGGGATTCCCCAGATTAAACAATATTAGTTATTGGCTATTAATACCAAGTATAACATTATTTTTATTTGCTAATGGTATAGAGAACGGAGCAGGTACAGGCTGAACTCTCTATCCACCGCTATCAGGTATACAAAGCCATAGTGGACCTAGTGTAGATCTTGCTATATTTGCTTTACATTTATCTGGAGTAAGCAGTCTATTAGGAGCCATGAATTTCATATCAACTATTCTTAACATGAGATGCCCAGGTATTAGATTACATAAGTTAGCACTATTCGGCTGAGCTGTTGCCATAACAGCTGTATTACTTTTGTTATCTTTACCTGTGCTAGCCGGTGGAATTACTATGATATTAACAGACAGAAACTTCAACACATCTTTTTTTGAAGTAGCTGGTGGTGGTGATCCTATATTATATCAACATCTTTTCTGATTTTTTGGTCTGGGATGGCCCGTAGATAAAGTAATTTATTTATTGAAATGGACTATATGCTGGAACTCTGAAGATCCATCGATAAATACTTTATATATAAGTGGTATAATAGTCACATTGTTAGTACTGAACCTATATCCCTATAAAGTAAAAATTTTATCAATGGCTGCGCCAGCGTGTTTATTGTTTCTAATGCTCCGCAATAAACATGAGGCAAAACAAGACAATCAGCAGGTAACAAAAAGACTTAATTTCTTAGTAGGAACCTCAGAGACTACACGTCCATTATCCTTTAAACAAGGTTTCGCCAATAATGATGACTCTTGGAATGAATGGTTGGCAGGACTTATTGATGGAGATGGATCTCTTATACTCAGTAAATCAGGATACCCTAGTTGTGAAATAACTATGTCATTACAAGATGAACATGCATTGGCTATTATTAAACAAAAATTGGGTGGATCTATCAAAGTAAGATCTGGAGCAAAGGCTCTTAGATATAGACTACATAATAAAAAGGGTATGCTAGAGTTAATTAATAGAATTAACGGTAAAGTTAGACATACATCAAGAGTTAAGCAATTGGAACATATATGTTCTAATCTAAACATAAGAACTATATACCCTATAGCAATTACCAAAAACAGTGGATGGTTTTCTGGGTTTTTTGATGCAGATGGTACTATTACCTATTCTATGAAAAATAACCAACCTCAATTAACCATATCTGTAACTAACAAATTACTAGTTGATGTTATTACTTTCAAAGACATTTTTGGTGGTAATGTATATTATGACAAAGGTCAAAACGGTTACTATAAGTGATCTATACAATCAAAGGATGACATAGAACTTTTTAAAAGTTATCTTTTGATATACCCCTCTTATTCTAATAAAAAAAATAGATTATTCTTAATAGGTTGATATTATGAATTAAAAGCCCTGAAAGCTCATTCTGCTTTACCTGGAAGTTGTTTGGCTAAAGCATGAATTAAGTTTAATAATAAATGAAACAACAGAGGATAAATATATAGTCCAATAATAATTTATTGCTTTTAATTTGCATTATGTTACTATATGTAAGTTTGCATCTTTTGGTTTATAAAACGCAAAATTCATTTAGTGATTTTAAATATACTGTATAATGTGTATGATAACATACACATTATTAATATATTGTGGAGTCTCCTTTATATGACTATCAAAATATATTAATATAGTATACTTTTTCGTTTTAGTTAACCCTATCTTTAGTTAGATTATGACATATAAAATATTACTACATGCCTGCCTGCAAGAAAATATCTGAATCTAGAGGCTAGTATAAGCTATTTTCACAAGATATAAATATAAGTAGAGACCTTAGTTTAATACGTAGAATGTGTGACTTTTAATCATTAATACGTGGGTTCAAATCCCACAGGTCTTATTCAATATAATCCTTTTAATATATATATATTAGCTGATTGTTGTGTTTTGTTGCATTGTTTCTTATGCAGAAATAAGTAATAGTATCACAAACTTATAATTTTTATAGGTAAAATGAGATCAGTTTTTGAACTTGATAATATAAAGGCCTATGTTCACAAGACTAGGACAAAGCAAAATAACAATGACGATCTAACGGAGTCTGATTATAACTTGATAAGGGCAGCTATATTACCTTATTACTTTCCCTTTAATAATGGGTGAATTATAGGGCCGTAAGTTTGAAATATAGACCCGAGAGTAAAACATGGTAGAGCAGACCTTGTTGTCCTTTTAATTAACGATGGTACTAGAGGTAATGATAGAAGAGATTATGGTGATATTCTTCCACATGTAGTGTATGAGGGTAAAAAACAGAATGCTGATACATGGCAAAATCTTTTGAGAGAGCAACTATATGCCGAATGTGCAGGTTTAATAATTAATCATAATGGCAGAATCTGAGCTATAGGACAGATAGGGTTTGAGATATGTGTATTTAGATTTGATCTACATAATTACAGAGTTCCAGGGAGTGATTTAACTTTTGAGCGTTTTTCCCCATTAAATCTAAATAACTGAAACCCTGCACAATTAGACGCGAGACATATAAATCATATCATTTATAAATATGACCATAATATACGCATAACTCATGTCATCCGATGAGAACTGGATAACCCTGTACATCAACTTCAAATACATAATATGTTGCTATATATTGCAACACATAATGTATAATCTAAAAGCAAAAATTAATTGCACCCAGAGGTTAAATTTGTAGGCCTCTTAACATTGCTGTATGCTGGGACCACTTTGTTACAAAGTTTTAGATACTCCATCGGTGCGCAGCTTGCGCAGCTTGCGCAGCTTGCGCAGCTTGCGCAGCTTGCGCAGCTTGCGCAGCTTGCGCAGAAAGACGACATAGTGAAAAAGCTAAAACAAAAAAGTAAATCAGCAGGTAACATTTCATTATACGAAACAAACACAATGAATGGAACCTCAGAGACTATACGCAATGAAATTGTAGTAAATTCAGAACATGTAAAACGTACATCAAGACATGTTCCTAAACACTTGAAGCCTCTCAATAATGAACAATTAGGTCATTATTTAGCAGGTTTAATTGATGGTGATGGTCATTTTAGTAAAGCTCAACAATTAGTTATAGTATTTAGCTCTCCAGATGCATTTCTTGCTTATTATCTAAAAGAAAAATTAGGTAATTGTAACGTCAGAAAAGTGAAAGATAAAAACGCATATCTTTTAATAGTGTCCAAAAAGGAAGGAATACTAAATGTACTTAACTTAATAAATGGTAAATTAAGGTCAGAAAATAGATTTAATCAAGTAATTGATGATATTTTAAATCATCTTAGATATAAGGATATAAATATTAATTTTACTATGAACTTAACCAACGATTTTAACAATCATTGACTAGCAGGTTTTTCTGATGCAGATGCTAGTTTTCAAGTTAAAATTATTAATAGTACTACGAGAAACAAGCCAGAAATAAGATTAAATTATCAAATCGATCAAAAAAATAATATACTCTTAACGAAAATAAAAAATTATCTGGGTGGTAATATTGGATATAGAAAATCCCAAGATACTTACTATTATGGTTCTACTAGTTTTGGTTCTGCTAAAAACGTTATAGAATATTTTAATCAATTTAATTTACAGTCTAGAAAACATATAAGTTATTTAAGATGAAGAAAAGTTTATACATTAATACAAGATAGAGAACATTTAACAGATAAAGGCTTAATAAAAATTCTAAAAATAAAGTCCTTAATTAACTACCATGAATAAAATACTACAATTTAAGATAAAGTCCTAACAAGAATATAAAAGTTTTTGAAAATTAATGGGAACAGGCTTTGATTTAAAGTTGATGCTGTTCTATTAATTAAAATATTTGCTACATATTAATAATACCAGGTTTTGGTGCAATTAGTACTACAATATCAGCCAGCTCAAACAAGAGCGTATTTGGTTATCTTGGTATGGTATACGCCATGATGTCCATAGGTGTATTAGGTTTTGTAGTCTGATCGCACCACATGTATAGCGTTGGTCTAGACGTGGATAAGATTGTGTTCACGGTAAAAATCTTGCTGTATGCTGGAAACTCCTGTTTAAGTGGTCCACTCGTATTATTTACGTTAGGTAAAATCTGCTTAGAGTATAATAAACTGCCAGGACAATCAGCAGGAAACTTTGGTTTTAGTGCAAGTGCTACGGCTGACACTAAAAATACTTATAATAGTTATACTAAACTTTCTTCTATTTCTGAACATGTATCTAAACATAAACCTTACCTTACTGATACTGAGTTTGGTTATTTTTTAACTGGCTTAATAGAAGGGGACGGTTGATTTGGTAAAAAGCAGTTATACATCATTTTTGCTGATAATGATGTAGCACTAGCTTACTATGTCAAAAAACGAATAGGTTATGGTAATGTTTACAAAATTAAAAACAAAAAAGCAGTTAGATATATTTGTAAAAATGCAAAAGGTTTATCATACATCTTATCTTTAATTAATGGTAAATTTGTAAGTAGACCTAAACATGAACAATTACTTAAACACAATTATGATGTAGATTTTAATTATACCATATTACCACCCTTAAACTGTTTGTCATTAGATAACCATTGGCTGGCGGGATTTACCCAGGCGGATGGTTGCTTTCATATAAGCGTTATAAAAAGTAAAACACATAAAACGGGATTTAGTGTAAGATTAGAGTTTTCTTTAAAACAAAATGACGTTGTACCTTTAAAACTTCTATATGATACAGTTAAAATGGGTAATATTTCTCAATATAACACCGGGATATGGTGCTACAAAAGTACAGGGTTTAAAACTGCACAGGTTCTAATTAATTATTTTGATATATATAAAGTGTTTGCAGGTAAATATGTAAACTATATGAAATTCAGAAAAGTGTACATTATGATAACTAATGGTCAACACTTGGAAGTAAAAGGTATAACTAAGATAAAAAGTATTGCAACTAAAGGATCCTCAGAGACAAGTACGCAAGAAGTCTAACTGTAAAAAGACTGACTAAGATACTGTCCAAAATTCAATGACAAGAGCGTATTTCACAGCTGCTACTTTAATTATAGCAGTGCCAACTGGAATTAAAATATTCAGTTGGTTGGCTACATGTTACGGAGGATCTTTTCAGTTAACACCTTTCATGTTATTTGCCTTAGGATTCGTATTTATGTTCACAGTTGGAGGGTTAATAAACCACTTAGCTCTCCCTTTAAAGATTACTATTTGCTGGGAACTTCTAATAATTACATTACTCGTTATCTTAATGATCGCAGTGATAATATGTGATTTTGAACAATCAGCAGGAAACCAACAGATTAAGTTCTCAGTAGGATCCTCAGAGACTATACGTAATCCGTTACATAGCAGTTTACTTGCTATTAATGAAGATAGAGTCCATGAAATAAAATATAAATTAATGCTTCTTGCTACACAGCACACTTTGCGTAGTGTGGAGCACAAAAACAATTGTAGGAAATTTAGTAGTAAATATCTAAATAATAAAGAAGACAATATTGATAATTTAAAGCCTATAAATGTTTATAATAATTTTAAATAAAGTAGAAGTTTAATATTAAAACAAGAAAAAGATAAATTAGGTATATACTGCTTAGTCAATAATGTAAATAAACATACCTATATTGGTAGTTCTATACATTTAGCTAATAGAATGAAAAATTATCTAAATCCTGCATTTTTAAAGAGTAAACAAAATATTAATATGCCTATCACAAAAGCTTTGCTAAAATATGATACACACAATTTCTCTCTTTGAATTTTAGAATATGTAGATATAAATGACATATCTATTAGAGAAACCTATTATATAACAAGTGTAATGCCCTATTACAATGTATTAAAACAAGGTTATTCTTCTTTGGGTTATGTGCATACAGAAGAAACTAAAAAATTATTATCTGAATTAGCCAAAAACAGGGTACATTCTTTTGAAACTAAAAGTTTAATAGCTAGGCGTTTAACAGGAGAGAATAATCCTTTTTATAACAAAAGTCATTCTATTGAAAGTAAAAGGAGAATAATGGAGGCGAGATCCGCGTATTCAGTATATGTATATGATTCTTATAAACATTTACTAGTAATATTTCCATCAGTGTTATCCTTGTCAAAGTTAATTAAATGTAATCATTCTACTTTAGTAGAAGTAATAAAAGATAACAAATTATTTAGGGGTGAATGGTACATGAGTAATATTCCACATAATATTGAGGATACACCTGTAATAAAGGACATATATTCAGAAGAATGTAAAAAACTTATTGAGGCCTTTAATAATAACAGTCATATAAAAAAAGCTATATTTGTATATGATATATATATATGAACTTTATAAATAAATATGATGGAGTAATGGCAGCAGCTAGATCCTTAAATTTTAGCCATGAAGCTATAAAAAGCTTTGGCTAAGGAAGTATATAATAATTATTATTTTAGCTATGAACGTATAGATAATAGTAATAATATTCTAGTTAAAAAATAAAGCATATTTAGTAGTTGCTTGCTATATAACACAGCATTAGATTAAAAATTTTGTATTAAAAAAAAGGTATTATATATACTTTAGTTTTCTTTATATTAGTAATATTTTAATGCCATACTTGGTATAACAATACTAATTTCTTATTTAAAGTTAATGTGAATTTAACTTTAATTGTTTGTTAATTTATAAATTATTCGTAAGTGGGGTTGTTTTGGCTAATGCTTCATTGGATATTGCATTCCACGATACTTACTATGTTGTGGCCCATTTTCATTACGTTTTAAGTATGGGTGCTGTTTTTGCACTATATAGTGCCTGATATTTTTGAATACCCAAAATTCTAGGTGTTGACTATAACAGATCTTGGGGAAAAGTACATTTCTGAATCTTATTCATAGGGGTTAATGTTACATTTTTCCCTCAACACTTTTTAGGTCTGCAGGGTATGCCCAGAAGAATAAGTGATTATGCTGATGCTTTTGCAGGTTGAAACATGATATCTAGTATTGGTTCTATAATAAGTGTGACAGCAACTTTATTGTTCTTACACACATTATATATACAATTGACGGAAGGTAAACCTATAATAGATTATATTTGACTTAAATCCGCCTATTTTTTCGATTTATTACAAGCTCTTATCATTAGATCATTTGATTCCTTAGAGTGAGCATTAAGTAGCCCACCTAAACCTCATGCTTTCGTAAGTCTGCCTGTACAAAGTGGATTGCCTCCACGTATACCTAACAGATTCTAAGCTTTTATAAAACGAATAAGGGATACTGTTTGCACAAAGAAGTTTATGTATAGTTATATAACAGTATTCATTACAGGCATTATTAGCCGGTATATTATATTAAAGTATTACGATGTTAATGTTTTTACCGATATATTCAATATAGTTTCTATTTCTTATTATGTTGGATTAAGCGTATATATACGTTTAGTAGCTGAAATAATCAATGAATTATTAAAACCCTCTGAAACAATGTTGGCTTCTAATCTCCCCCCAACCGTCGGCGTTCCGCCTAGCGTTAGTGCAGGTGCAGGTACACTCGTGAATGCACCTGCAGGTGGTGCTAATGCCCCCGTAGGTGGTGGTATTAATAACACAGGTCCGAATGGTAATTTAAAAGCAGGTAAAGTAAATGAACCTATGCTGATCGAGGCTTGATCAAAGGATAAATCATACTGGACTTGTGTTTATGAAACTTTATGTAGGCAATCAAGCTAGGGTCTTAATAAATTATCTACTCAAAGTTTTTCATCAATGGATGATGAAAGAATGGCGGGCCATATAAAGAGGAATCATCCTGATGTATGAGCTAAAATTGCCCCTAATCCTCTCTTTGCACAGGTTCCCAGGTTCCCAGGTTCCCAGCTTCCCAGGTTCCCAGGACTAGATGAGAAAACCAGGGGAACACTAAAGCTTTTAGAGAGATCTTTAGAAAAGCTGGAGAAAATGATGACCCTTACTACTAGTATCGTTGCCATATAATATTATAACATATAATATTATAAAAAGCAAGGAGACAAAATATATGGCTGTTGTCACTGTATTACGCGGGGCCGGGGCGTAATACCCTGTGTCTATATACCTTCTTACGTTTATATAATAATAATTAATAATTTGTACATTTCCTATGTTATAGATTCCTATTATATGTATATACATGTGATAAATATAGTAGGTGTTTGAGGCTTTGCTTATAGAAATTAAGCCTCAAACCTAAGTTGGCTAAAAATACAAAGCCGGCTATTTATTAAGCTAATACGAAAATTCGTTTTATTGTTAACCTAATTTTTTAATAAGACATATACTTTTTTTGCATGCTGCCTGTGCAACTAAGCTTATACTATGTAAGCAATCAAAGAAAGACAATGGGTCATTGTTTATAGTTTAGAGCTGATACATTGTACTGTTTACACGTTAAAGCTGTTGCTAACTTTTAAAGCTGTGCTACATAATAACGCGTGCTTACGAAGTTATGCAGGCATAAGTTTGTGTGCTTACGAAGTTATGCAAGCACCACGCCATACAGCTTAATTTCACTTATAATGTCAAAAGTTATACAGGTACTTCGTATTACCATGTATACAGCATTACGAAATAAAGTATACTTGCGAAATTATGCAAACCAGTCAATAAAAGATTATACACTTTATTTTACATTATGTTATATTTACCTGTACTAATTTCTATTGCAGAAGTTTTAATAGTAACTGTTCCCGTCTTATTAACTGTAGCATTTGTTACGGTTGCTGAAAGAAAAACTATGGCAAGCATGCAAAGAAGATTAGGCCCCAATATAGTTGGATACTATGGTCTTTTACAAGCATTTGCAGACGCTTTAAAGCTTTTACTAAAAGAATACGTTTCCCCTACGCAAGCTAATTTAGTTTTATTTTTTCTTGGACCTATAATAACGTTAATATTTTCTTTGTTGGGTTTTTCTGTTGTACCTTATGGACCCGGGATGGCTATCTCGGATTTTAATCTGGGTATACTTTATATGTTAGCTGTTTCTTCTTTATCTACGTATGGTATATTATTAGCAGGTTGATCCGCTAATTCTAAATATGCATTTCTAGGATCATTAAGAAGTACAGCTCAATTAATTAGTTATGAGTTAATTTTAAGTTCAGCTATTTTACTTGTAATATTGTTATCAGGTAGTTTAAGTTTAACTGTTAATGTAGAATCTCAAAAAGCAGTATGATACATCGTACCACTGTTACCTATATTTATCATATTTTTTATAGGGTCCATAGCAGAAACAAACAGAGCTCCTTTCGATTTAGCCGAGGCTATTGACTAAAAACAATATGATTTGGTCTCGTAAAATATTGCTATATGCTGGAAAACCTTAATATTATAAGACAATCAGCAGGAAACAAACAGATATTAAGGTATCTTAGTAGGATCTTCAGAGACTACACGCAATCATTAAATACAAATTTATATTGTATATAATAAAATATAGTCCAACCTTACATGTGAATGTAAAAATAATATATATATATTAGAGATCTAGGTTGAGTACAAATAACACTTATAAAAAAGGGATTTCGTACTTATATCGAACAATAAATAAGCTATTCTAGTTTTATTTATAGATCTGTTTCTTCCTCTCAATCGTTGGACAATTTATCTACTCCTGTGCCTATAAAAGCTTTTCATATTTTAAATAATAATGAAACGGTTATTTCATATAATAGAATATTAAGAAATAAAGCAGGTATATATTGTTTTGTAAATACTGTAAATAATAGGCGATATATAGCTAGCGCTACTCCGTAATTCGTACTCCGTACTCCGTACTCCGTACTCTGTACTTCGTAAGGATTTATATTTAAGATTTATTGAACATCTTGCAAACAAAAAATCTAATATCGCTTTACAAAATGCTATATTAAAATATGGCTTAAACAAGTTTGAGTTTTGTGTTTACGAATATTTTATTTATCATAGTAAACTGGCAAGTAATAAAGCTTTAACAGACTTATAAATAAGTTATATTAAAAAACACCTCTTTGATAGCTTGTATAATTGTATGAGAACAGCTACAAGTATTGAATATTATAAACATACAGACGAAGCTAAATTAAAAATGTTAAAAAGATTTGAAAATAAATCTAATCATCCTATGATAAAATACATAAGTAGAAAACTTTAAAATTTATGAGTAAACCAGTGGAGTCTAACCCTATGTATGGTAAAAAACACAGTTAAAAGGCAAATAATAAGATAAGCAATAGACTAAGTAAACATAGAAACGGTGTAGGTATATTTATTTAAAAAATAATCTAATTAAAAACTTCATATATAATGTTTAATTAGCCAAATATTTAAATATATCTAAAGTTACAGCAGGTAAGTATTTATATTCATGCTGGCACAAGCCTTGCTTATAAAAACCAATATAGATTTAAAGTGAATAACTAATAAATAAACTGAATGGTTTATTTCTTATATATATATATTACACAAGGAATCAGAGTTAGTTAGCGGTTTTATGACAGAACATGCAGCAGTTATTTTTGTTTTTTTCTTTCTAGCTGAGTATGCTAGTATTGTTCTTATTTGTATACTGACAACTATACTTTTTTTAGGCGGCTACATAGTTAATATCATACCACTCATATATTTATTTAAAGAAATTGATCCCTATTTATATGTTAATATTATAAACTCAGATTATGAAACCCTATTCTCTGATCCTATAATAGAAGGGATGATGTATGGGCTTACATTAGGCTTAAAATCCTGTATAATGATATTTATTTTTATATGGGCTAGAGCTTCATTCCCTAGGATACGTTATGATCAATTGATGTCATTTTGTTGAACAATACTATTACCCCTTGTGCTGGCTTTTATTTTCTTATTTCCTTGCATTCTTATTAGCTTTGATTTAATACCTAGTAATGTGCATTTACTATAGACTATATGATGTTAAACGCATGCATTATACTAGCCCCTACTTTTGATCTTTTTTTATGCTTACCTAGTATGATACTACGTGACTTTTGCTTATTACTATGAAAAAAAAATCAACAAAACCTGACTAGGTTTTGTTGGAGAGGACTATTTTTTAATCAATCATACCAATTTTAATGTTATGGTTCATTAAAATTGGTATGTTAACAGGTAAAAAAAAAATAAATGTAAAGCAAGTATTTTTTAGATGTGTTACAAAAGTTAACACACGCGTAACAAAAAATACGCGTATAGCTTATAACAATCTAGTAAAAAAAACAGATACACAAGATAAAACTTATATAGTCTTACTGCATGTTTGTATGCAACTAATAAGTATTAATAGTATAATTATTAATATATATGTAAATAATTAATAATATAGGTAATAAAAGTATTATGAGGTAAATTTTTTATATGAATTATGTATCGTGATAATAATACTAATACTATTAATACCCATGGCAGGAATATTGATTATTACTACGTTAATGCACAATGTGAAGGCTGAGGCTCTTACTGGCGATAATGATAAAGCAAAAATTAAAGCTGTTAGTGGAGATAAAGACGAAGATCAAAATATAAAGGAAATAATGCTTAAATCTGAGGATTTTTATCTTGCACACGGGAGTGCGTATGCAAATGTACTAATTGTTAAATATATAACTAAATGAACTAACATATCCCTTAAATCTGCAGCATTGAAAACATCAATATTAGCCTTATTTGTGTCTTTAGTGTTATTTGCATTTTTTGATTTCACTAATAATCAATTTCAATTTGTACAAGAATATCATGAAGTAAATACCTTTAGTTTTTATTTAGGTGTAGATGGTTTATCTATATATTTTGTTTTGTTAACAACAATAATAATGCCTATTGCATTGTTATCCAATTGAACATCTATATCCCACAACTTAAGATCATTTCTTATAACAATATTGTTGTTGGAAACACTACTATTGTGCGTGTTTTTAGTACTAGACATTTTATTGTTTTACATTTTTTTTGAAAGTATATTACCCCCTTTGTTCATACTGATAGGGTCTTTTGGTTCAAGCAACAGGGTAAGAGCTAGTTTTTACCTATTTTTATACACACTTTTGGGTTCTTTATTTTTATTATTATCTATAGTTACAATGTCTTCCATAATAGGAACCACTGATTTTGATGCTTTATATAAAACTAATTTAAACTATTATACTCAATTTTTCTTGTTTTGTGGTATTTTTATAGCTTTTGCAGTTAAAACACCAGTTATTTTTCTAAACACTTGACTGTTAAAAGCTCATGTTGAATCACCATTAAGTGGTAGTATAATATTAGCAGGAATAGTTCTTAAACTAAGCTTGTACGGTATACTTAGATTAATATTACCTTTATTGCCAAAAGCTTGTTTAAATTACACTTATCTCATATATTTGATTGGTGTCATTACTATTATATATGCTAGTATAAGTACGTTAAGAACAATAGATGTAAAAGAGCTTATAGCATATTCATCTGTATCGCATGCTGCAGTTTACCTTATGGGTGTTTTTAGTAATACAATACAAGGTATAGAAGGAGGGATAACATTGGGTTTAGCTCATGGTTTTGTGTCTTCTGGCTTATTTATTTGTGTAGGAGGTGTTTTATACGAGAGATCTTCTACTAGACTGATAACTTATTATCGAGGTATAGCCCAAGTAATGCCCTTGTTTTCTATTGTTTTGTTCATACTTTGTTTGGGTAATTGTGGTGTTCCTCTTACTTTAAATTTTGTAGGTGAATTTTTATCATTATATGGAGCGTTTCAAAAGTCTACAATATTGGGGGTTTTAGCTAGTTCATCTATTATATTTTCTGCTGCTTATAGCATTTACATGTTCAACAGAATAGCTTTTGCTGGATCATATTCTAAATTTTTCAATGTAAATGTTCCCGATCTTAATAAACGTGAATTCTATATTTTATTTACATTGGTTTTATTTACATTAGTTTTAGGTATATATCCTGCTCCCATAATGGATGGTTTACATTATTCTGTAACTGCTTTAATTTACTTTCCCTGTTTATTTTAAATTAAACCAAATTTATAAATTTAATATATGTACCATTATTTAACATATACTTTTGCTTATATACTCATATGTTATTATTTAATGCATACTTATATATATATATATTTTATTTCTATACTATTTACTTATTTAGATATTATACATTATCACTTAAGTTAGTAATCGTAAGTATTTTATTTATTGATAGTACGTAGTTCTGATGTTACACATTTATATTTCTTCGTTTTTCGTACTTCCTTTGTTATAGATTACTTGCTTTATAGTGTGTAATATACCATTAAATTTAATTATATTTTTATTAACCATATGACTTATATATTATATGATTTATTATCTATATACATAAATATTACTTATAAATAGAAAATGAATTATATTTTTATTGAATTATGAAAAATTAATCTGTATAAGCCCTAACCTTAGATTAAAATTGATTGCAGCTTATATTTTGTACTGTAAATGCAAGATTTAGGTTTGTTTTCTATTATAATTTTAAGCTTTATCGTATTAGCTTAACTTATGTAATGTCTCGGTGTATATGTTTATGAGTCTATTATATCAGGTCATTGAGGCATTACAGCAAAAAATAAACATCATTTTTTTACGAGGTTAGGTATGCTTAGCTTTTTATATTTTAGTTTGTTAATAATAATTACGAGGTTAACCTTTTGAAGCCAAGACTGTATCTTACTATCTAGTGAAACATTCAAACCTGCTTATACAAAATTTGCTGGTTAAATATTTTTTTTATTTATATAATATATCTATGACTGCCTATTTTATCCCCTAAGTTTTAAACAGTAGCCTATTTTATTAGGTAGTGTTACATATATTATATAAAACATAATAGCAATAAATAGTTAACATGTATATTATCTGTTTTTTACAATAATTAATATACTGTAATGTGTTAAATATTAACACATATTATGTTTGGCTGTCTGGTTTGGTTGCTTACGAAGTAGCGTTACTTCGTAAGCAATTACATCACTACATACGTTTAGTTTATTAATCTACTTAGTGTGGAACCATACCCGATATTTTACAATCTTTTCCTTAAGTTTAATAAAGAAAAATATTGTAAAACACTCAGTTAAGGAGTGTTATATATCTAAGTAGATTAATTAAATAAGGTATGCATACCATGCTAGTAATATAAGAAGTTAACCATTATTAACTTATTGCTAGTTGCTTATACTCAATATACATATCTACGAGCAACAAAGTAACGCTACTTCGTGAGCACTAAATAAACTAAGCAAAAGTAAAACACGCTAATTGCTCCGCAATGCAAAACAATAGATAAAAATTACGGGTTGAATTTAGTCCTCCAATGTTTAAATAATCACTGACAAACATTTAGCAAATTTCAAAAAACACTTGTTATTAATAAGCGTATTTGAAACAAAGTTCACTTGAACTTTATATATGTTTACCGCATACATATCATATATATAGTGACTATAAGGTGAGTATTGCTAACTATAACTTTCCAATTATGCTTCGCATCTTTAACAACTTTATTTCTTTTTTGGAATATCGTATTTTTACTATTTATTAGTTTAATTAGTAATCATTACATCTGTATTAATTTTTGCCATGTTTATAGTATGCATAACTTATAGTATGTATAACTTATAGTATGCATAACTTATAGTATGTATAACTTATACTATGCATACCTCATAGTATGCATGTTATGTAATACCGATAAGAAAATCTTAAAGGTTAAATCCAGGGCAGTATATTATATACATATAAATCTATATAATATATATATTAATAAAGCTAAACCGCTAACCATGTCCTTTTTAACATTATATATTAACTATTTTATATATTAGTATACGTGTTATTATATAATGTAAATAAAAATAACAATAATCTTCTGAAAAATATGACAAACATAATAATAATATTAGCCACAAATATAGTTAGATACTATGGTCTTTTTCAAACATTAAGTCGCCTACCTAAGCCTCATTCTTTCGTAAGTCTGCCTGTACAAAGTTTCTACTTTAAACTTAATAATATAATCTCTGTAATTTTATTAAGTGTTTTTTGTACGCTTTCATTAAGATGGCTATTTAAGGGTATTTTTATTCAATGGGATAATCTAGTTTTTTATCCATTTATCAACATACTTATATCACTAGGTTTAGCTTATTTCGTAGCTGCCCTATCGCAGAAAAAATTATCTAAAGTTAGAATAGCATTTATCATAGTTATGAGTGGGCTATTACCTCTAATAGTCATCATTATAACTAACAATTTGGGTGGGTTATATATATATATATGAGCAGCACTTTTTGATTTATATACATTAATTAATATGATCTTTTTTCCTATACAACCGGGCAATTTTGTATTAGCTTCATCAGCTAGTGATAATATAGGCAGAGCTGTTGGTGCAGGTATCGGCAGCTCTATTGGTGCAGGATTTGGCAGCTCTACTGGAACTGGGGTTGGCAGTTCTGCTGGAACTGGGGTTGGCAGTTCTACAGGCGATGGTGTAGATGGTTCTTCACATAATATTTCTGAGAGAGAAAAGCTAGATCAAGCTTTCTATGCTACATTGAAGGAACTTGACAAAGCTATGGATGATCTAAATTTTATTACATTTACAGAACGCCTACAATATCATGCTGCGGCATTAATGGAAGTAGAAAAAAAACGTATACAATATAAATGTAAACTTTTACATAAATCTTCTAGTTATAGAGAGCAACAAATTCAGGCTATGGAAGAACATTATACAGAGCACTTTGATATTGAGCTTACAGCACATAAATTATTAATAGATGCTGGTAATACTCCCCATGTAGGATCATGGAGAAAGAATATAGAGTCTCCTGGTGTATTATTAGACTTAGTGCAGAAGTCAGGTCTGCATACTTTTGATCAGATAAGCAAGGTTGATAGAAAAAATATATATAATAAATGTAAGGATGTTATAAAATACGCACCATACCCTGAGGAAATGAAGGAAACTCCAAATTTAAAGAAGCAGATGTCGTACTTAACCGTTATGGCTCGTCTTGAATATGAACTTGCAGCATTGGATGCTGCAAGGGAGCTCAAGCCTAACGTAATTTCTGAAGAACAAATGAAGAAAAGTAAAGCTAGCCTGAACCTAGCTGAGCTACTTACTTCGAAGAGAGCTAGATGGTTGTTTCGTGAAGAGTTTAATAACGAGGAACGTGAAAAATGTTCTAGAAATGTTAGGCTTGAAGGGGATACTTATTACCGAGGTCCTAGTCCTAAGAATAGGAAAAAAAATAATAACTGACCTGTAAACCATGATAATGATGTTGATTAGGCATGCATGGTGTATATTAGTAAAAAGTTATTATAATGCCAGGTGTATATTTTTTTTTCTATTTAACTCACTAGCCTTTGTACCTCAGCTTTACAGATTGGATTGTTGCCATATAAGATTTTCAACACAAGGAGGCAAAACATATGGCTGTTGTCACTGTATTACGCGGGCATGGGGCGTAATACCTTGTGTTTCTATATATGCATATGCTTCTTATTGATATATAGTTAAGTATACTTTAACGTTAACGTTAACACCTAGCTATATATGTTTAACATCTAAATGTAAAAGCATTAAACCAGATAAGACTGGATACAATAACATCGTTTATAACATTTATAACTTATACTATGCATACCTTATAGTATGCATGTTATGTAATACCGATAAGAAAATCTTAAAGGTTAAATCCAGGGCAGTATATTATATACATATAAAGCTATATAATATAATATATATATTAATAAAGCTAAACCGCTAATCATGTCCTTTTTAATATTATATATTAACTATTTTATATATTAGTATACGTGTTATTATATAATATAAATAAAAGTCAAAATAAAAATAAAAATAAATATAACAACAACCCTTTGCAAAATAAATACAAAAATAAATATAACAACAATCCTTTGCAAAATAAATACAAAAATAGTGATAACGATAATGTTTTCAAAAATGTAAATAACAAATATATTAGTATAAATAACATGATATATAATTACAATAATTTTAAGAGTAACATGTGTTATGTTACGAGGCATTTAGTAGCAAAAAAACCACTATTGTTTCACAGTGACACAAGTATGGTAAGTAAAAATACACGTCAATTACTAAATAATAAATTACAGTATAGTACTGATGCATACAAAAAGTTAGATCAGCCAGCATCAAAAAATCATATATTATTAAAAAGGTTGGCTCCTGCGGAGCCGCAAACAGAGATAAAGGCGAATAATTACATAGGTAAACCACGACATTTTTCCCCATTGAGTGATGAATGGTACAATAGTATCTATACGTTTAATATAAATTTGCTTAAAATTTTACCTAGTCTCAATAAGATTCTATTTAAAATAGTAAAAAGTTATTTTAATTTTTATAGCCGTAAATTAGAAAAAACTATTAAATCTCGTCGTTTGCGTATTAAAGCTAGAAGGCTATCTATCAACAAGATATTAACTAGCAAACCACAATTGAAACATACAAATGACCAAATAATTATCACCATATATACTTACAATAGACAAAAAATATATTATCTTAATAAACTAAAAAAGATTGCTTCTTTAGATGTAATGGATACTTTTTTACCCTATTTTATAAAAGAAAATATTTTAAAATTTAAGACGGCTCCTGATTTTGTAAATAAGGAAGACTGACCTTCTAACATTAAATTAAAAACAATTAAAGATAAAGGTTTTGATATCTTGCTTTTTGACTCCAAAATAGAACAGCAAAAAAGTAACATATCAAGAAATATGGATGCTATTGCACATGCGAATGCTGCCAATAATTTTGCACACGCAGATAGTACTGAGACATCATATGGTAAATGTATATATAATGAAAAGTTTTATTCTTTTTACAAGAACTATGCTGCTAAATCTTTACGCGAAGAAATACTATCTATTTACATTAGGCAATTAATACAATTTAATAAGTCTAAATTTGACCAAAGGTTTATTTTACCTTTGGTAGACCTGGTACAAAAAATTTACAATAAAAATATTCAGTTTAATATTGTTGATCTTAAGTATATATATCTTAATAGTTATATTTTTTCAGAAACATTAATGACAAAATTAAAAAATAGAAAAAATAATATAATTAAGATATTAGATAAATCTTTATGATTATTTACAGTACCAGATATGGATAAATTAGCAGTATATAATGATATATATACTCGAGAAAAGAGACTACAAAACTTAAAAGCAAACAGCTTTACTAATAATGAGGCCTTTAACTTAAACACAAGTAATAACAAAAAAGATTTACAATTACTATTTAGTGATAATAGTGAAATTTTGAAGGTGAGCACTACTAATAACAATCAAAGCTTAAATCTTAACAGTAATAATGACCTTTTACCTGTTCATGCTACGCAACCAAAAGATAAGGATGGAGTAGATTCATTATTATCAATAGTATATACCGGCCGGGATATGGATATATTTAAAAATTATAAAACATCTAAACACGTAAATAACATTTGCAATACATGCAATGGTATGTTTATTGAAAACCAAAAACAAGCAGCTTATGCACCTACATTTTTAAACTTAACATCTTCTGATTATACACATGATAGACCATATTATACAGATGATAGACCAGATTATACAGATGATAGACAAAAAAAAGTGTTTAAAAATATAAAAAACCTGGATGTAACTGGTATAAGAATTGAGGCAGCAGGAAGATTGACTAAACGTAATACTGCTGCTAAATCTGTTTTTAAACTTAGATATACGGGTAATATAAAAGATATGGATTCTTCTTACAAAGGCTTATCTTCGGTTACTTTAAGAGGTTTTGCAAAATCTAACCTGCAGCATACCAAATCAGAATCTTACATACGTATTGGATCTTATGGTATTAAGGTATGAATCAGTAGTTTTTTACCTAGACATTTATATTTATTATTTATATCAATATATCTTTTTTAGATTTATTCAATTTATAATCATATGTTGTTTATGTTTATCTTGTTTATAAATACATATATTTATACCTAATAATATATTTATGGATTGATGTCTTACTACGTTATGTATTTCGTATTTACTAATACTTTATTATATGACTTTTATTTATCTTAGTGCTTACGAAGTAGCGAAACAAATAAAAATAAGAGTAATGTTTGCATTCTAGCCTACACATACAAGTGTGCCATTTATGCGTATGTTGCCTTGCGTTAAATATAGAAAGTAATTAAAAATGATGAAATAGTCTGAGCCGTCTTGTAAAAGCCGGATATGTGACATAAACAACTCACATAAAACAAAAACTGATTTAAAAACGGTTAAGTATGTTATATATAATTCACGATTTATGAATTTTTTTGCATAACTTCGTTAGTATTATGGAAATATAACAAATATCATAAATTAAGTAACGAAAAATAAATATAACTAAAAATAAATGTTGTGTATGCTTACGATATTATGTTGCGCTACTTCGTAAGCAATCACATTACAACCATATAGATATGAAAATATTTACTATTATATTATAAAACAAATTGCGAATTACATATATATAAGAGATTGGGTTTTAATATATAATTCGCAAAAAATCATAAAGCCTACCATAACATTATTTGTTTTGCAGGCACATTAATTTTTATAAATAAAGTTATAACACATATGTGATAAAAATGAGAATATTCAAGAGTCATCCTTTATTAAAGTTGGTTAATTCATATTTAATAGATTCATCGCAACCATCTAATTTAAGTTTTTTATGAAACTTTGGTTCTTTATTAGCCTTTTGTTTGATAATACAAATTGTTACAGGAGTAACATTAGCTATGCATTACAATTCTAATGTTTTAGAAGCATTTGATTCAGTAGAACATATTATGCGTGATGTTAACAATGGATGATTGATACGATATTTACATTCAAACACAGCTTCTGCATTCTTCTTTACAGTTTATTTTCACATAGGGAGAGGATTATACTATGGATCATATAAAGCTCCTAGAACATTAGTTTGAACTATAGGTACAGTTATATTTATTTTAATGATGGCTACAGCATTCCTGGGTTTTTTAAATAGCCCAAAATGGTATAAATTAAACAATATAAAAAACAACAATAAAAAACAATGAAATAAAGTAAATTCTAAACAAGTCATGTTTTGCTTAGACTTTGTCTCTACAAGCAAAAAATTAAGCACTATGTCGGCTACATCCTTTTATGGTAAAGGCGGTGTAAAACATTTTTCTACTTTTTCTAGATCATTAAGTATAATCCAAAAAAAAGAATTAGGTAATGATAATACTTTACAAAAGTATTCTAAAGATGTTACAGATTTCCTAAGTGGAAACAACCTTAAACCTGTACACATTTATGAAAGTTTAAATAAAAAGTCAACTCAAAATAAAGTGTTAAACGAAACTAGGAACAAAGCCGGTGTATATTTAATTTTAAATAAAATTAATTTAAGCTGTTACGTAGGATCCGCTTCCACAAATAAATTCAATGCTAGGTTCCGTAAGCATTTATTTAATTTTACTGGTAGCAAAATAGTAAAAGCTGCAGTAAAAAAGTATGGGATAGACAATTTTGCTTTTATGATATTACATATCTTCCCCAAAGTTGTTACTAAAGAAAATAATAAAGAACTGCTAGACTTAGAGGATTATTATTTGAAATCTTTATTACCTGATTATAATATAGTGACTGAAGCTGGAAACACTTTTGGCTATAAACACTCTGAAATAACGAGAATAAAAATGGTAGAAAACTATAGCTCAGAACGCCGTTTAAAAATAGGTAGTTTAAATAAAGGTAATGTAATGAGTGAGGTACACAAGGCAAATATTAAAGCAGCTGCTTTAACTCGTAAAAACCCAGTATACTCCAAAGAAAGCTTAGCTAACATGGCAAAAAATTCTAAACCCATAATACTGTTAAATTTAGATAGAACGGTATATGGTGAATACCCTAGTATTACGGCAGGAGCTGAATCATTAAGGTGTAGTGTAAAAACTATCTGAAGGGCTCTGAACACACCTAAAAAAATACTAAAAAAACGCTGAATTGTTAAATATATAACAGAATAAAATTACATCTTAACCTATATTGTTTATTTAATTGCTCTTTTTCTACAAATTTAATTGTTGTTTGTTCAATAGTTGTTTAATTTAAACCATAGTCCCATGAGTACAAATTTTTATGCAATTTTATAAAAAAAATAAAAATTAAAGTGGAATAGCCTGACAAGGTTATTTAAGAGATATATTTATTTCTTAGGCAATATTAGTGGTACGATCAAATAACTTTTAATATTGGTATATAGTGTAAAGTTAACTATATAGTCGGCTATATTATTATGTTAAAGATCGTCGGTTATTATAATGACCGCGACAGACTGGGTCACTGATGGGTGTCTGAAATGATGCTTAATGCACAGTCGGAGTATTTAGTCGTCATAGACTAATAGAATATACGAATTCAAAGTTATTCTAGCTTTTATAAATAACTTACAGTTTATATTAAGTATACTTGTATGTTTTACCATATGGTCAAATGAGTTTATGAGGCGCAACAGTTATAACTAGTCTTATGAGCGCCATACCATGAGTTGGACAAGATATAGTTGAGTTTATCTGAGGAGGTTTCAGTGTAAATAATGCTACATTAAATAGATTTTTTGCCTTACATTTTGTTTTACCTTTTATATTAGCTGCTTTAGTTTTAATGCATATGATTGTACTGCATGAAAAAGCAGGTTCAGGTAATCCTTTGGGTGCTTCAGCTAATTGTGATAGATTACCATTCGCCCCTTATTTTGTTTTTAAAGATTTAATTACCATATTTATCTTTATATTAGTGTTATCTGTATTTGTATTTTTTATGCCTAATAAATTAGGAGACAGTGAAAATTATGTGATGGCTAATGCAATGCAAACTCCTCCTGCCATAGTACCTGAGTGATAAATAAAAGATGTCACTTAATCTCGCTGTTTGCTGGAAAATCCTAAACTTATATTTACCTTTTGCTTAACTTCGTAAGCAGAGCAATCAGCGTGATATAATTATGGTTAGGAATATCAGCAGGAAACCAACGGATATACTGGCTTATTTGTGTTAACATTTTATGCCATTATCCTACTAGGTTCCTCAGAGACTATACGCGAGACTTTTTATGAGCCGGCTCTTAAAAATGAAGAGATAGTCCAAATATTGTAGTAATACAATAAATATATATATATGTTGTATTTATAAAATTAACATTATTCTTTTAATATTCTTTTATGATCTAGTGGTGCATTGTATACAGCTCGATCCACAAAAGGTATTATACGTTTATCTTCAGCTGATAGAGCTTTGATAACACTACCTCAAGAAATAAAAGATATATTAATTGGTATTATATTAGGAGATGCCCACATAGTAAAAAGATCCTCTATTGGTAACTCTAGATTGGTGTATGCTCAATCTAGCATAGAACATAAGGAGTACTTTAATTATGTATTTAGCTTTTTTAAGCCTTTTTGTGTTAATGGTTATACACCTCAATCTAGAATAGTCAAAGATAATAGAACTAAAAAGACATATAGTGCTATCTCTTTTACAACTATGCAACTTCCCTGTTTTAATGTATATAGAGAAATGTTTTATCCATCAAATGTAAAAAGGATTCCTGATAATATTTATGAATTACTAACACCTAGAGGGCTAGCCTTTTTGCATTTGAGTGTTTATGCTTTCTCTAATGAAGATGTAGATAAACTTATGTTTGTTCTACAAGATAAATTTAACTTAAGATGTTCAATACATTATAACAGAGATAATAAACCCCGTATTTATATTTTCAAAGAAAGTATGGATAATTTAAGATCATTAACTAGTCCATATTTTGTTAATAAAATGTTATATAAATTAGGGTTATAAAGCTCACACTAAGGGTTTGATTATTTTTTAAGATTATATTTTAAAGATTAAATCGCATGTTAAAATAAAATTGATCTTTTACCATTTTATGCTATACTTAGATCTATACCTAATAAACTGTTAGGTGTAATTGCTATGTTTTCTGCTATATTAATATTACTAATTATGCCCTTTACTGATCTTTCTAGATCTAGGGGTATACAATTTAAACCTTTAAGTAAGGTAGTTTTTTTTTTATTTGTAGGTAATTTTTTAATATTGATGGAACTAGGCGCTAAACACGTAGAATCCCCATTTATAGAATTTGGACAAATATCTACAGTTGTTTACTTTGCATATTTTTTAATTATAGTTCCATTAGTTAGTTTAGTTGAAAATACATTGACTGAACTATCTCTGGAATCAGATGATATTATGGAATCAGATGATATCAGAAGCCAGTTACCGCATGATTTAATTATAATTCACTCCTCTGGTATCCCGACAAATTTATCAAACATAGTAAGGGCTAGAGCTCGAGCAGCAAATCCCGGCCTATTCGGTAGTGGTAGTGGTGGTAGTGGTAGTGGTGGTGGTAATAATACCGCTGGTTCGCCCTCCAACGCCGCTATTGAGTGTCCACGAATACTTAAACGTATTATAAGAGTTACGGATGCGGAAGGATCTCGTGTGGTTATAGATACCGAATCAGGGGTGACTTTAAAAAATAAAGGTGGTCAGAAATCTTTTGATATCTACCCTGAACACCAAGGTGTTGATGCACAAGCCGTCGCTAATGTTTACCCAGATGATCTTGTTGAAGAGGGTTCAGGTGTTGTTTCTGATGAAAATGCTATGGAAAATGTTCGTGTTGTTCATAATGGCATTAGAGATGTTTTAACTCAGGCTACTGGTTTAAGTAATAATGTGCATAATGATGCACCTAGACCTTGAGGTTTATATTTTCAAGATAGTGCATCTCCGCAAATGGAAGCTTTAGTAGAATTACATAATAATATACTGTTTTATTTAGTGATAATACTATTTGGAGTAGGATGATTATTAATAATCATAGTTAGAAAATATACTACTAGAGAATCACCTATTTCATATAAATATTCAAGTCATGGTACATTGATTGAATTGATCTGAACTATTACTCCTGCTTTAATATTAATTTTAATCGCTTTCCCGTCTTTTAAGTTATTATATCTAATGGATGAAGTAATTGATCCAGCTATGGCTATATTAGCAGAAGGACATCAATGATATTGAAGCTATCAATATCCTGACTTTTTAAACAGTGATGATGAGTTTATTGAGTTTGATTCGTACTTAATACCTGAATCTGATTTAGAAGATGGTACGCTTAGAATGTTGGAGGTAGATAACAGACTTATTTTACCAGAACATACTCATATAAGAATTATTGTTACAGGGGCTGATGTTATACATTCTTTAGCTTGTCCCGCATTAGGTCTAAAGTGTGATGCTTATCCTGGGCGATTAAATCAAACATCTGTTATTATCAGTAGAGAAGGAACTTTTTATGGACAATGCTCGGAAATTTGTGGTATATTACATAGTTCTATGCCTATTGTTATAGAGTCTGTTTCCATAGAAAAATTTGTATCATGATTACGAGAACAATAATTATATAGATGATTAGTTGCAAATTTTATTTTGTTTTTTCTACGACAGGTCAAGATGCGCTATACTTACTGCATCTGCTGCATATGCTGCATGCGCTACATTTGCTGCATCCCTTACAACCGCAACACCCTATACATTTATTGTGTTTTATAAAATAAAAAGACAAATACTAACAAAATATCGTGTTGTGTTAACAAAAAATAAACAGGTGCAGCGCTGCAGCGTGTGGTGTGGATGCTTACGAAGTAGCACTACTTCGTAAGCATCACTACTAATGCTTCGTAGGCAATAACTATCAGTAATTTGTATTAACAAAACAATTTAATCGTATACCACTACTTAATTTACCTATCTACGCAATTATTTATATACACAATTACTTATATACATAATTACTTATATACACAAATACTTATACACACAATCACTATTGATATTATTCTTATTAGCTCAATGGTAGAGCAGAATACTTCTAATATTTGTATCTAAGTTCGAGTCTTAGATAAGAATTCTCTTTTTTAATTGCTTGCTAATTTATATTCTATATATAATTTTTCTATTTTTAATTTTTAGTAATTAACCAGTCATTATATTTTACTTGTTTTGGTGCATAACTTCGTAATCACACCATTTTAAAATGCAATTAACTTGGCTTTATTTACTTTTATTAGTATGCCTCTATATGGATACTTAGGCATATCGGTTATTAAGTACATATAATAATTAAAACTTATAGATTAAAACTTATCATACTTTAATATCATATATATACATTAAAATAAGGGATATGATGTACAGGGTAGTGCGCTTTGATTGCAGATCAAATATAAGAGGTTCGATTCCTACATATCTCTAATAAATTAAATTATATAAAAACAAATTTATATATGTTTGCTGTGCAGCAGCACAGTACCTATTAACGTTTTATCTATAAAGATATAAAAATTTTTATATTCTTATTAGCTTAACGGTAGAGCAGAATATTCCTAATATCTGGATCTAAGTTCGAATCTTAGATAAGAATTCACTCTCTTTTTATCTATAAAATAATTAATAATTTGTACGTTTTAAAAGTTAAACCTTTTTATCTATTAGAACTTTATAAGCATGTTTGCAAAAGCTACACACTAAAATAAAATTATACAGGCGGCTAGGATTATATAATTAATACATATATAAATTAGAATTGGTATAAAATTTTGTTTTATTAATCCTAATTTTTTATATAACATATATAATATTATACGCATCTAAGCTGATTCCCTTTTTTGCTCAAATTTAATTATTTACTTTATTTCCTGCTGTTTCGCACTCCTTTTATATTATACACTCCTAATTTGTCTCATTCTCCCTAAGAAGAATAATAAGAAAGGAATGTATAACACTCAATATAAAAGGAAATTTCCTAATAATGTATGCTTAACTTATTGTTTTGCTACGGAATACGGAGTACGAATTACGTAGTAGTGCTACATCGTGAGCATATAAAAATTAAACACTCATAAAAGAGGTGTCAAGGGTATGTATATAAAAAATTAGAGTATAATTATAAACATAATAATTATTAGATAGTAAAGCCCTTTTAATGAGATTAAATTTTTCTTTTTTTAATCAATAATACTGAGTAAGGTATATATTCCTTTCTTATTAGTATTACGTAAGTTTGCATCTTTTGGTTTATATAACGCAAAATTCATTTAGTGATTTTCAATATACTGTAGAATGTATGTGATAACACATACATTATTAAAAATTAGTCGTATTAACTAAAGATTAAGATGAGGAGGCAAAACATATGGCTGTTGTCACTGTATTACGCGGGCATGGGGCGTAACACCTTGTGTCTATATCTATTCATATGCTTATAACTAGTATATAGCTAAATATACCTTAATATTAACACCTAGCTATATATGTTTAACATCTAAATGTAAAAGCATTAAACCAGATAAGGCTGGATACAATAACATCGTTTATAACATTTATAACTTATACTATGCATACCTTATAGTATGCATGTTATGTAATACCGATAAGAAAATCTTAAAGGTTAAATCCAGGGCAGTATATTATATACATATAAATCTATATAATATATATATTAATAAAGCTAAACCGCTAACCATGTCCTTTTTAACATTATATATTAACTATTTTATATATTAGTATACGTGTTATTATATAATGTAAATAAAAATAACAATAATTTTCTGAAAAATATGACAAACATAATAATAATATTAGCCACAAATATAGTCGGATACTATGGTCTTTTACAAGCATTAAGTAGCCCACCTAAACCTCATTCTTTCGTAAGTCTGCCTGTACAAAGTGCATTGCCTCTTCGTAAATCTAACAGGTTATGAGCCTTTATAATACGAATAAGGGATACTATTTGCACAAAAAAATTTATATATAGTTCTATTATAATATTCTTTACAAGCATTATTAGTCGGTACATTATATTAGTTTATTTCGATGTGAATGTTTTTACCGATATATTCAATAAGATATCAATTATATATTATGTTTTAATGAGCATAAATATAACTTTGGTTCGCGCAACTATATCTGAGCTATATGGCTCAACAATGTTATTGATGGAAGGTGATCCAGTTGGCGGTGGTGGCGCTGGTAGTGCAAGTGACCCTTCGGGTACTGCTAGTGGTCCGACTAGTGGTACTGGTCGTGGCTCGGCTAGTGGTACTGGTCGTGATTCGATTACTATATCTGATATTTGCAACCCACAGGGTCCTAATACTGAAACTGGTGGAACTAAGATACGGCCTATTGCTGAACGCCCTACGGATATTACCTTTGGTCCTAGAGGCGGCATAATCCCTCCATTTAGAACTTTAGCTGAGATTCAAAGTGATGGTGATTGATCACCAGATACAAGAGATGATAATATAGGACCAGTCCGGGTATATGATCCTAAGAACCAAAACTTCGTTTATAATGAAGGAGAAACAAACCAGCCTTTGGCTGGTAGTACTGCTTCTTCTATCGAGGAGCTACATAAAAAAGGTAAGAGGTTACATGATTATTATTTTAGTGCTAAGCAAAAAGAATTCTTCCGCGATGTTTTACGTAATGAAGATCGGGAGATGTATGATAGAATTTTTACTAATAGACGAGGGAGGCCTGCTAAAAAAACTAATTGAAACGCTGCAAATTCAGATATGCAGCGTATATTAGATGCGTTTAGAAGGGCAAGATAAATAAACATATATATCCTATTTAGACTATGTGCATAAGTCAGGTCTGCATGCTATTGAAATAAGCAAGGAGGCAAAAAATCTGGTTGTTGTCACTGTATTACGCGGGGTTGGGGCGTAACACCATGTGTCTATATCTATTCATATGCTTATAGCTAGTATATAGCTAGTATACCTTAGTATTAACACTAGCTATATATCTTTAGTATCTAAAGATAAAAGCATTAAACCATATAATATTGGAAATACGTGTATTAAAATTCAATTGGTATAAGGTGATACAGTTATTGTAACTGTTATAGGCTTAAATATATTGTTTGTTTCAACAATTAAAATTATTAAATATGCTTTTTCATTTATAGGGATTTAACCTTTTTAATTAGTTATTTGTCTATATTTTTTAATACTATTAATAAATCCGTGTTTTATTATGATACAAGCGGCAAAAATTTTAGGTACAGGTATGGCTACAACAGGTTTAATTGGTGCCGGTGTTGGTATAGGTGTTGTTTTTGGAGCATTAATATTGGGTGTCGCTAGAAACCCCGCCTTGAGAGGACAGTTGTTTGCTTATGCTATATTAGGCTTTGCCTTTGCAGAAGCTACAGGATTATTTGCTCTTATGATGGCATTTTTATTATTGTATGTTGCATAAAAGAAAACAAATCTATTAATAATAAAACATAAATTTTATTAATGTTGTTAACAAAATAACCTAAAGGAAATATGCGCATAAAGTAGAAATAGTTATGTGTGACTATTCTCTAGCCGTGGGTAGGTCCTTTGCTATAGGGGCAGAAATTGATCATGACAATTTGGGTTATAATCATATGGGCGACGAGGGTCTTAAGCGCCACAATTAAGATGACTAAAATCTGGTGCACCAGAGCCTGGCCGAGACGCCTGAGCAGTATGAGCAGCAGGAGGTTGAGCGTGGGTGCGTAGCAGAAGAGCCATTAATTAAACGGGTGGCTAGCAGCAGGGCTGCCAATGAAATGCAAATGAGCAACAGAGCTATCGGCCAAATGAGCAACAGAGCTATCAGCCAAATGAGCAACAGAGCTATCGGCCAAATGAGCAACAGAGCTATCGGCCAAATGGGCAACGGAGCTCTCAGTTAAATGGGTGCGTAGCAAGTAACAACAGAGCCATCAGTCAAATGAGCAAGAGAGCCATTAGTAAGATGGGCAGTGTGGACAGCATGAACATGAGCAAAAGAAAATATGGAGCACCCCGACCAGGAATAGACGGCCGAGTCGTATAGGGGGCCCTGCTCCGCATTAATATCTGATTGTCTTTACTTTTATAAACAAGCGGGTAAAAATACTAATAATCCGGCTGTGTTTATGTTACTATGTTTAGCATAAACCAAATAAATTTAAAGAAAGGACAGATTTACTTTCTCATATAAACACATTATATACAGGGTCTTATATCCCAATCCTGCGTATGCAGTGGCAACCGCCAGTTGCCATGTCACCAGCTTACATATGCCTTAGTTATAGCCTATATATATAAGTATAGCTATAAAAATTGAGCCCGCTGTGTTGGCGCCAACAAACATGTATATCTGAGCTAGTATTAAGATATCTAAACATCTAGACAGTGGCGCAATAGAACAGCTTTTATACATAAAGCCTTATCTTCTAGTATTTTCTACACTTTAAAAATTATATGCCTTATTTTAGCTAAATGCGATTGTTACCTAAATTTACTTTACTATACATGCGAAAGTATTCAATTAATTTAGCTGTATTTCAATTACTTGTTGTATTATTATCTATAGTATTCTTTTCTATAGTATTATTAGCTATCTGATATATTACCACTATCCCACAAGAATGTGTATTATCAGAAGGAGTAAGTTTAACTGATTTAGGAAAATATCAATACGTTAATAGTAGCTGTTTTTTAGCTGGCTATATGATTTCAACAAAAAAAATGCCATACGGAACTAATAGCCCACTTGATCAGTTTGAAATTAGAAATCTTATAAGTTTAGATGTTCCTATTTTAGGTTATTTACGGATATTTGTAACCAATATAGCATTTTATTTAATAATCGCTACAGTCATTGCTTTGGCTTTTAATTTATTAGGTACTAATAAAGATAAGATAGTAGCTAATCACTGATCAATAAGTCAAGAGTCAATATATGCTACTATTAATAGTATAGTTATAAACCAAATAAACTCCAAGAAAGGACAGATATACTTTCCTTTTATATACACACTATTTCTATTTATACTTATAAACAACCTAGTGGGTATGGTTCCGTATAGTTTTGCATCGACTTCTCACTTCATTCTAACATTTTTTATTAGTTTTACAGTAGTGTTAGGAGCAACTATATTAGGTTTTCAAAAACATGGCTTAAAATTATTTTCTTTATTTGTACCTGCAGGTTGTCCTTTGGGTCTTTTACCTTTATTAGTAATAATAGAATTTATTTCGTATTTAGCTAGAAACGTATCGCTGGGGTTAAGACTAGCAGCTAATATTTTGAGCGGGCATATGCTGCTAAACATATTAAGTGGGTTTGCTTATAATATTATGACTTCAGGTTTTGTTTATTTTTTTATAGGTTTAATACCTTTAGCATTTATTATAGCGTTTTCAGGGTTGGAACTGGGTATAGCTTTTATACAAGCACAAGTGTTTGTAGTATTAACTTCCTCATATATTAAAGATGCTTTGGACTTACACTAGATAAGGACAAACATATTATATATTTAATCTACTGTTCAAAGCTAGTGATATATAGCTTACTTGCAGATAATAAATTAATATTTATACGTTATATAACTTAGTAACCGTAATTTATTATACTTATATTAAAATAACGTCAAGGGACATTAACTTGTTTTATTACGATTGTAAAGTTATAATTCGAGATAAAATTATAATTCGAGATAAAATTATAATTCGAGATAAAGTTATAATTGGAAATAAAAATAAAATTATAATTATAAACTCCGTATGATACTCTAAAGTGCGTGCTTTGCAAACATAATATTTAAGGCAAAATGGGGGTGCGTGCTTTGCAAGCATTAATTTTATAACAGTTTCTTACACTGCTTTATTTACGTTATGCCTAATTTATTGCTGATTGTCGATACTCCTAGCATGCATACTTTTTATTCAATAAAAAAGTCAGCATAAAATTTTATGAATATAGCATAAATTTTCGTTTTAGTTAACCCTATCTTTAGTTAGATTATGATGCAGAAATCAGTGATGATAGCACCAACATACAATTTTTATATTACATATGCCACAGTTGGTACCTTTCTATTTCTTAAATCAAATTATATTTGCCTTTGCCTTACTTGCAGCAATGATATACATATTTTCAAAGTATATTTTACCAAGGTTCATTCGTCTATTTACGGCTCGTATTTTTGTAACAAAACTATAATTAAAAATACTGGTATATATGTTTCTGCTACCATAATAGCTTAAACTTTGTTTTAAACATATCAGGGGGTAAGGCATCCCTAATGTTTAAAGTATATATACATATACATTATTTTACTATTTGCTAATAATTCTTATATGCTTGAAATAAAGTTCTATAATTATTTTTTAGCATTGTTAACAAAGACAAACAAATATTTTATAGTGATACATATTGTTTGATGCTATTTTATAATTAATAGCATAGGGAAGTCCAAAGCTAATTAAATTTATGCATATAAATGATGCAAAGATAAAATTTTTGGTTTTAACAGCAAATATATATTATACTTTTTATATATGATTTTTTTTAGTTTAGTATAATAACAGTTGAAATATCAATCCCAAATTTAGCCTTTGTTTAGAGTAATGAACAATAACAGGAACCGGCTTACCTGTATCCGTAAATGTGCGTAAAAGTTAAGTTATCATTTAATTTTTTATAATTTAACAAATAGACTTTATTATTTTATTTTTTTATATACTTAACTATGTAAACATAAAAAACAACAATTAAAAAATATAAGTATAATAGTAAATTAATGACATCATATTTACGAAGTGCAAGCAGCGCTACTCCGTAATTCGTACTTCGTACCCAGTACTCTATTATATATATTAAAATCTACTATACAATTGTTAAAATACTGTAATGGTGGTATGTAAAACATTATTATATACCACACAAAAAAGATAATATATGTTATAAGATTATAATGTGAAATATGCATATGTAATAAAAGCATAAACATTTACATAAATAAAAATAAGTTGAGTTTGATGATGGCTCTGAGTGAACGCTGTCCAAATGCTTGACACATGCTAATCGTACGACTTCGCTTATATTTTAAAAATATGAGCGAAGCAGTGGTGTACAGGTGAGTATAAGATAACGTGACTGCCTTGGAGTAAGGAGAAAAATCCCTTATAATAACAAAGAAACTAAGGTTTCGCTCTTAGAAGCATGTATCTCGTGTAGTTGTAGTAGTTAAAGTAGTGGTTTAACTAGCCTTTTACACGTAGTCGAAACTGAAAGGTTGATCGATCACAGTGGGACTGAACAAATCCCACGATTATTATCACAGCAGTGAGGAATATTGGTCAATAGCCTAACGGCTGAACCAGCAATTTGGAAGAATGTATAGCAATAGCTGATTGCACCAACAAACAGTTGATGCAAAATTGATTATATCAAATAAAATTCTAGGTAGATTTTTGATAATGACATTGCTTACCTAAGTCTTGACCAAATTACGTGCCAGCAGTCGCGGTAATACGTAAAAGACTAGTGTTATTCATCTTTAATTGGTTTAAAGGGTACCTAGACAGCGAATAAAGCCATAGTAGGGACTAATTCGCTAGAGTTACTTATGAGGGGGTATTAAAGTACTGCAGGTGTAGAGATGAAATTTTGTTATACCTATTTTCGTAAGAAAAAATATGGCACAGGTATAGGTGAAAGCATCCCCTTATGTGATAACTGACGTTGAGGGACGAAGGCTTTGTGTCGCGAACAGGATTAGATACCCCAATAGTCAAAGCAGAAAATGATGAATGTCATAGATTAGATCTGCAATTTATTCTATAAATGAAAGTGTAAGCATTCCACCTCAAGAGTAATTTGGCAACATTGGAACTGAAATCATTAGACCGTTTCTGAAACCAGTAGTGAAGTATGTTGTTTAATTTGATGATACGCAAAAAACCTTACCACAATTTGAATATTTATATATATCTTTTATTGATTTTTACTAACATATTTGTAGACAATTGAAATGATGCTTATGTCCCGTTTGTGAGACTAAGCATCAAAAAAGATAATATATTTACAAGCGTTGCACGGCTGTCTTCAGTTAATGTCGCGAGATTTTGGTTAGTTCCATTAAATTAACGTAAACCCTTACTTTATTTATATATAAAGTAGTTCTCCGCTATATTGGATATGATAACAGGGACTAAGACAAGTCATCATGGCCTAAATATTGTGGGCTATAGACGTGCCACATAAACCTTACAAAAGGATGTGAAATTGTGAAATTGAGCTAATCCTCCAAAAATGGATAAACATTTAATGGATTGCAGTCTGTAACTCGACTGCGTGAAAAAGGAATTACTAGTAATCGTGTATAAGTACGGCACGGTGAATCTAATCTCAGATAGGTACTAACTACTCGTCAGGCGCTGAAAAAAGTATGTGCAATAAGTTTGGCTAGTGCTTATTTAAATTTTGGGCGATATTGTTCAAATACTTAGGCATGTTGTCTTCGTATGCGTGACTTTAATTGGTGTTAAGTCGAAATACGGTTCGTGTAGTGGAAGTTGCACGGGATTTATGTATATTAAAATCACCCCTTGCGGAGCACCCCTCCCGGTTGTGAAAGAATATAATATGCTTATCAAGCGACTATTTATTTAGCTCAAAGGTAGATAAAGCTAATAGTTGTTTAATAAGCATGTTTTATTCTTTTATAACACCCCCAAATATTCTATGCTTTTTTGTTCTTATTTATTGGTATGTGTTTGTTACAAAATAAGTATCAGTTATAACATTTATGATTAATTTTACAAATTGTTTACTTTTATTGTAAAAAAGGTAACTAGGTATAACTACTAACATTAAGCAAATAAGCAATCACAAGGTGTTTTAATTAGTATATTATGTCAAAATTTATTATAAAAGCACAAGGAAGGTTCCGTATGTTGGTACAACGGGTTGAGCTGTAAACTCAATAGCTTTTTGCTGTCGAAGGTTCAATTCCTTTCCTTCCTATTTTGTTATAACTTTTTACGTTAGGTTAAATATTTTTTGTAGAACAACTTATAATTATTTAGAAATAATTATTAATATTATGTACGCTTATACGTAAGCATTTGAATCATGGTTATATTTCCTTTTTTTTCTTCTTTTTCTTTGTTTTGCTATCTTTTTCTATATTTTATTTATTTTGTTTCTTTTATGTTATATACTATTGATATGTGCTTTGCAAGCATGATATTACATATTATTTGGTTTTTTGCATTACATACTCCTTAATAAAAAAATTAACAGAAGTGCGTGCTTTGCATGTGCTTTGCATGTGCTTTGCATGTGCTTTGCATGTGCTTTGCATGTGCTTTGCATGTGCTTTGCATGTGCTTTTCATGTGCTTTTCATGTATGAGAAAAAAGAAGTGATCCATAAACATCAATCGCAAATGCTTATATAATGTTACTATGTATGAAAAAATTTTTGCTGTTCTTTTTATACCGGGCTAACAATAATGAACATAAGCCATTAATAAAAGTATATTGGTATAAACCCGAATACCTGTATCATGTGTAGTATAATAAGAATATAATTTAATGGTAAAATGAGAAGCTTCAGTCTTCTTTTTCTCAGTTCGAATCCGAGTGTTCTTGAATAAGTTTATTTTAAATTATCATGCTTGCAAAGCACATATCAATAATATATAACATAAAAACGCCAATATTTTAGTTATTGTTTTTCCTTTATGATTTGAAAACAAAACCCTAAAGATATATATGAGTTACATGTAGCATTACATGACATAAGCATTATAAAACACCTTTTTTATTTTAGTGCATGCTTTGCAAGCATTATTTTAAATTTTATACTTTGTGTTTTAATAGTTATTTTTCTCTAATAGCCTTTGTAGCTCAACGGTAGAGCGAAATACTGTTAATATTTTGATAAGTGTTCAATTCACTTTGAAGGCTTTGCTTTTATAGGCAACATTTATAATGTACATGCCCACAACTTAAAATTTTAATGTACATACCAACAATTTAATTTTGTAATGTACAGATCTCTCAATATATAACTATATATTGATAAAGATCAATATAGCTTATTTATCAATATATAGGTATTTTTAGATAAAAATTTTTATGCATATATACATATAAGGCATGTTAGCTTAATTGGTTAAGCGATGTGTTTCGGCCACAAGGATTGTAAGTTCGAGTCTTACACATGTCTTTTTATTTGAAAACCTTATGTATAGTTAATTACCAATCTCTTATATATAGTAAATACGGCTAGAACGCAATAGTTATTATTGTTTTTATTATATATTAAGACAGATTTATATGCCTTAATATTATGTTTAGTTTATTGCTTATAGACGAAACTTATGCCAACGGGTATAAGACTGAGTTTTTAAATATTATCTCATTGGCATCTATACTCTCAGGTATCTTTGTAATAATCAGCAAAAATCCTATAGTTTCGGTATTGTTTTTGATAGGCCTTTTTTTGAGTATAGCATGTTATCTGTTTATATTAGGTATAAACTTTATAGGATTATCATACTTATTAGTTTATGTTGGGGCAGTATCTATATTATTTTTATTTATATTAATGCTAATTAATGTTAGAATATCTGAACTTTTAAATGATACAAGTAGTAGCATTCCATTAGCAATGGTTATTGTTATTTCTTTTAACTACTCTGTTTATCAAATATTACCTATTAATATGTTAAGCATGAATTCTTCTAGCTTGAAAGGCTATTTTATAGATGATTTAAAGTTTTATTTAAATGATTTAAATGTTAACACGAAGGCTAGTGAGTACATATTTATGTTTTTTAATTTTTTTAGTAATAACCAAAGCAAGCAAATATTGTATGTAACATCTAAATTTTGAGATGGTAGTTTAACAGAAACGGCACATATTTCTAGTATAGGTAATATTATGTACACTAGTTACTCTATATGATTAATAATAACTTCTATTATATTACTGTTGGCCATGGTTGGTGCTATTGTTATAACAATAAAACAAAAAAATTAATTCGCTTTATAATGTCTTAAACACTACAATTTAGAAATATAGAGAGAGTATGGTAATATATTTTTTATTTATATTTGCTGCATACAAGCAATATAGGCTAGTATTCTTATTTTAATTATACTGTCTATTATACTGTTTATGTATATATATAACCAGCGCTTATATTTCATTTATTGTGATATATTTTCTTGATTGCTTAATAAGTTACTTTTATCATTATATCACTAAATCAAAATGACATATAAAATATTACTCCATGGTTAGTAAGTGCTATAAAATATCTGATTATAGACGCTGGTATAAGCTATTTTCACAATATATAAACGTAAACAAAAATAAAAATAGAGACCTTAGTTTAATTGGTAGAATGTATGACTTTTAATCATTAATACGTGGGTTCAAATCCCACAGGTCTTATTTAATATAATCATTTTAACATATATATATATTAGCTGATTGTTGTGTTTTTTATGTTGCATTATTTCTGACATGCTTGACATAGTAAGCTAACAAAAACAATACTTTGTGTTAATTATACATTTCTCTTTTTTTTTCGTAGTTAAACATGCATAGCTATTTGCTTAAGTTAGTGTCCCTTACTTTTAGTTTGGTTTATTTCATTTAATATCATTATGGGGCTATTAACAATAAGAAAAAAAAATCAAGGCATATTTAAAACATAGTATAATATTAGCAATATATTAAAGCATAAAATATGAGCAATACATAGTATGCGCAAGTTAAAAAAGCATGAGATATGATATTTAAAACAAGAAACAGTTTTCAGGTCCATCCGTTTCATTTAGTATCACCTTCACCTTGACCTATATACACTTCTATATCTCTTTTAGTACTTACTACATCAGGTGTACTTACTATGCATGGGTTTTTTTCTGCACAAGATTTCGTGTTTTTGGGTTTATTGTCTGTAATACTTTCTATGTCATTTTGATTTAGAGATATTATTAGTGAAGCAACATATCTTGGTAATCATACTTTAGCTGTACAAAGAGGATTGAACATGGGTGTAGGTCTATTTATAGTAAGTGAAGCTTTATTTTTTTTAGCAATCTTTTGAACTTTTTTTCATAGTGCATTATCACCAGCTGTAGAAGTAGGAGCTCAATGACCACCTAAGGGTATAGATTCGGTTAATCCTTTTGAATTACCTTTACTTAATACATTAATATTATTAGCATCTGGTTTTACAGTTACTTATGCTCATCATTGCTTAATACAAGGATACAGAAAAGGAGGCTTACATGCAATATTTTATACAATAGTTTTAGCTGTAATATTTACTGCTTTACAAGGATTAGAATATACAGTTTCTTCATTTACATTATCTGATAGTACTTATGGTTCTTGTTTTTATTTTGGTACCGGTTTTCACGGCTTACATGTAATGATAGGAACTGCTTTTATTGCAGTGGGTTTCTGAAGATTTCTAGCTTATCATTTTACTGAAAATCATCACTTGGGTTTTGAGACTTCCATACTTTATTGACACTTCGTTGATATAGTTTGATTAATTTTATTTATATCCGTTTATTATTGAGGTTCATAATTGTTTTTAACAACACAAACAAATATAAATTTTACAGAAATAATAAACCATAATATCAGTATGATCGTAAAACCGATTGTGAATATGATTCACATATATAGTTATTAAATTTAATATAGTTTATCTATAAAAATTTAGCGGTAAATAAAGAGTGGTTATATAATTACATTAGTTTTCAAATTTATATCCCTTAATGTAAAAATATTAATAACGGACATAGGTTAATGGTAGACCATTTGTCTTCCAAACAAAGTGTGTCGGTTCGATTCCGACTGACCGTAAAATTATACAGTGTATTATTATATTTATCATTTGATTATATCATATACACATTGTTTTAATTAAAGTTTAAATTTCTGATGCTTACGAAGTAGCGTTACTTCGTAGCAAAACTTACGGAGTTTCAGCTGTTAAACAATATTGTTATATTAAGCCTTGTTAATGCTTAATTTGTTATAGTTTGTGTGTTATGCATTAAAAAAAAAGGTTGCATGCAGCTAATATAAAAAAAGCAAAAATTCACGCAGGGTTAGTAACTTAATAGGTAAAGTACTTTCTTGTCGAGAAAGTGGATGCCGGATCGAGGCCGGTCTAACTCGTACGTTTTTAGACTAATACATTTATTGTATATTATTTAGTGTTTATTTTCAAGCAATTTATTAAGGGAAAATAGCCAATGGTAAGGCAATGTATTTGCTAAATATTGTGTAATTAACACCTAGATGTTCGAATCATCTTTTTCCCGCTCTGCATCCAGTTTTATTAGATTAATGATATTTTATTAATGGTTTACTATTGATATCTAGTCTAAATTGTTTACTGAATTATTTCTTCTTTGTTTTCGTATATATTTGTATATATTGTTATACATAGTATAATTATAACATATAAACAATAAACCTCTGCTAAGTTTAGCTACTGCTTTTGTTTTTGATGCTACGCTTTTTATTTCCTAATGCTTTGCACTCTTTTTACTGGTGTTTCACGTATATTATCTTAAACACTACTGATTATACATGCAAAAATTAGAGTATAATAAAGTAAATAAAGGAGTAAAACATGCATTAAGCTTAGTATATGGGGCAAACAAGGGTGCATGCAAAGCATGCTTATTAAAAATATCAGCATGTACAGTTTACGAAATTTTGCATACAAAACCTCTAAAATATATAACAATAATTAATCTTGCTTTGTTTTCAATCATAAACACTTATATAATATGCTGCAACATGTTACAAGGTTCCTTAACTTAATAGGTAAAGTATACTTTTGATAAGAGTAGGTTTGGCGTTCAATTCGCTGAGGAATCAAATATAATGCTTACAGTTTATGATATGTATGTATTGTATTCACGAGGCATAACGTAAATAAGCCATAACCATATGATAAAAGAGAATTGACCGAGTGGTCTAAGGTGATAAGCTTGAAACTTATTCGGTTCATTTGACCACATCCGTTCGAATCGGATATTCTCTGTAACAATGCCTTATGATAAATGATAGGCTACTTTGTATAACATAATTTTATTGCTGGCATGCTACACTTAAATTATTTTAATATATTTATACTATAATACACTATTATATACATCTATATTAATACGGGTTAGAGCCTGGTAGGTTGGGCGCCTCATTTGGGATGAGGAATTTTTATGTTCGAATCATAATAACCCGATTTTATTTGTATTAATTTTATATACTAATCATTGTTTTATAGTTATTATTGTTTTATTTTGGGTTGTTTACTAGTGGCATGTATGTTTACTTACACAAATATTGCTGTTTTACTGTATAATTTATTATCTAAACAAGTTATGCGTGCTTTGCATGCAAATGCATGCATTTGCATGCATTTGCATGCACACAAATAATTTTTTATAAAAAATATTAAATATACAATATACAGTAATGATACAGATGATATGGATAATATTATTTTGCTGCGCATTATTTTATTTTTTCATACTATAAAGTAATGCGCAGCACACAAGTATACAAAGAAATTATTATGGAATCACAGCTATATATTAAATAGAGCCACTAAGGGCCAACATAAGAATAATTCTAATAATAAATTATATATATAAAAAACGAAGTGAATTGAAATATCTTAATAACTTCAGGAAAATAAATCAAAAGAGATTTCTTAAGTAATGTGAATGAAACAGAATAAGTCTTGTTTTTGTATTAGGTCTTTTTCATATTCTCTATTTTTTATTGCTCTAGCATTTTTTTATTAAAAAAAAATTAATGCTTGCCTGTAATACTAAACAAGCTTAGGTAGTTATCAACATAAAAATATGAAAAAGACAGACGCTTGTTAAACTAAACGAGCTGATGTTACGTGCAGAAAGGAAAAAGTAAAATGGAGTGCATATCTGTTTGAATAAAAGGGGAACCTTCCTCTAAGACTAAATATAATATATAAGCGATAGCGAACAGTACCGTGAGGGAAAGGATTTAAATAGTAATTTTATAAGCAGCTCAAAAATGGTTTAAATAAACAATGAGAGCGTACCTTTTGCATAATGGGTCAGCAAGTTAATATTCGATGCGAGCAATAATGCAAAGATAAAACAATTATGAAATAATGGTCTAGTATCGAAATTAGACCCGAAACCTAGTGATCTTACCATAATCAGGGTTATAAAAGTCCGAACGGGTTATCGTTGTAAAGATATCCGAAGAATCGTGGTAAGTTAGTGAAAGACAATTCTGACTAGGATAGCTGGTTTTCTGCGAAACCTATATAAGTAGGTAATTTAAATAGAATATCAGAAGGTACAGAATTGTGATCTCATGCAACTAGTATTTATTTATATGTTAATCAAAAAAAAAGAACAACTTGTTTGTGTGCTTATATTAGGTTATCCTAAGTAAGTATTCATGCATGTTTATCTTTTTTATTGCATGCTTTGCATGCAGTAATTTCTAATATTAATAAAAATATACTTTTTGTGGACATTGGGGGGTCGTGAAGACTCTATCAGTGAGTATTTGTTCTCGGAAGGACTAGATATGTATATTGAATAATCGGACATAGTACGATAAGGTTGTATGTCTAAAGGGAAAGAGCCCAGAACAAGAGTTAATAAGGTTCCAAAATTTTTGTTAAGTGAAATTAAGGCAGTATTTATCCCAATCGGCCAGGGAATAGGCTTAGAAGCGGCCATTTTTTGAAGACCTCGTAACAGAGCACTGGTTTTCTATTTTATGGATAAAAGCACCGAAAATTTAACGGATCTAAACAAAATACCGATACCTTGTCCATGTATATTAATGTGTATATCATATATTATATATGTGGGGTAGCGGAACATTGGGTGTGAAATTTTTAATCCTTTATAAGGATTAAATTGTCTAGAGTTTAATTTATTATTCTCTGGACTAAATAAGCCCAAGTGATAATGCTGACATGAGTAACGAGAAAGGATCACACCTTCATTATCACGGTAGTGTCGGTAAATCCTCGCCTAAAGCTTATGGAATTTATTAAAGTTACGGCCTCTAAGTTTATTTTTTTTTCATAGCTTCAGATTATTTATATATAGTATATATTTAAGATCTACATCTAAATAGTCGAGAGTTATGACAAATTACCTAATGGTATATACGATGAGAAAACCTAGAGTTTACAGTAATTAACGTTTTTTATTTACGTAGTAACTGAGACTCCGCTTATCCCTTTTAATTGTTATTTTAATAATATATACTTAAAAGATAAACGGAAGATCTTTACTAATATTTTAAGTAAATTAAGTGAAAAATGTTCTGGAAAACTGTAGGCTCCGTAAGTAATATAAAAAAAGTAAAACAAATATATATTGTAAGCTTATGCTATAATACCGTACCTAAATACTAACACAAGTGAGCAAGTAGAGAATACGAAGGCGTTCGAGCTAACAATCATAAAGGAACTCGGCAAATTGACTCTCGTAACTTCGGGATAAGGTGGGCCATTTCTTCTGATTAATATCAGGCAAGAAAGAGGAGGCATAGAATGGTGTTGTACGACTGTTTAATTAAAACAAAGCACGCTGCGAAGAAATAAATTCGAAGTATTGAGTGTGATCTCTGCCCGATGGCGGCTGGTTAACTAATTTGCTTAGTTAAATAAAATAAGCTAGGCTTTGATGGAAACCCCGTTCAATGGCGGCCTTACCTATAAGGGTCCTAAGGTAGCGTAATACCTTGGCCGTTAAATGCGGTCTTGCATGAATGATGTAACGATACAACAGCTGTCTCTATGATTGGCTCGGTGAAATTGGAATAACTGTGCAGATACAGTTTACCTTTAGTTGGACGAGAAGACCCTATGCAGCTTTACTGTTGCTAGTTACTGAGTATGATATAATGAGTTGTAGCGTATAAGGTAATTAATATAAAATTGAAACACCTTTACTTCATTTATCATATTATATAAACCTTACAAATAAAATTGCCAGTATAATCAATAAATATGATTACTGGTTGTAATAATTGATAGGAACAATTGCTAGGTGGCAGTTTATGCGGGGCACAGATCCCATAAAGAGTACCTGGGAGTATCCAAAGACATTTTTTAGATTGCAATTTGCAATTTAATATGAACTTTTCTTAGTATAAATTCATATTTTTAGTTTGCAATATGTGTTATATTATAATATAACGCTAATTTAATTATAAATCCATTTAAGTTGGAACTTTTTTTAATTAGGTAAGATTTTCACTATATTTCAATATAGATGTAATTAAATCATTATGGGATGCCAATAAGGCATATTAACGTTATTGCGGACAATATAATGCGGTGTGATGTGTTTTTCTACGTATGTATACTGATAAATCGTTTACATTTTCTATTTTTCTTTTTTCTTGATATTTAACTTATGATACTCATAGTATATATACCAAGTTATGCTTGCTTACCGAGTGTTTAATAAAGCAAAAGTTAAATAAAAAATATAAAAAACAACGAAAGGAATTAGTTAATGAAAAAACTTTTTGTGTATGCTCACAAAGATGTGAAATAACACCGATACTTGAACATGCCTTCATGTATTGGTAATATTTTATTAACAATTATATTTTAGTAAGTTTGCATAATGATTTTTGTTGTATACTAGTCTACATAACGTGTAATATATATATTTAATAATTAAATATATATCTATACGTATATACGCCAAGTATATGATAGTTATTATACTTATCAAGTTTAACGGCTTAATCTTGCTTTACTGTTTGACCTACATGTCTTTCAGTTGCGTAAGCGGGGCATATGATCACAAGATGCAGAAAGGAAAGGTCTTGGATTATTGAAAAAGTTACGCTAGGGATAACAGGCTAATTCCGCCAGAGAGTTCAAATTGAGTGCGGAGTTTGGCACCTCGATGTCGGCTTAGCTCATCCACATGAATGTAGGAGTCATGAAGGGTCCGACTGTTCGTCGATTAAAGAGCTACACGAGCTGGGTTAAATACGTTGTGAGACAGTATGGTTTCTATCCTCTAGAGGAAGTTGGAATAAATTAGGGATAGCCCCTTGTACGAGAGGAGTTGGGTATATTAACCTCTGGTTTACCTGTTGTTTGTATTGCCATATTATTATAACTGATAGAGACAATTTCTCTATTTGTTATAGCCCCTGAGTTTATAATCAAGAACGCAATATTCTGGGTGTAATGGCTTATGCTGGCAATTACTTTTCACTAAAGTAACATTTACTTAGGCAGGAATAAACTGAAATAGATGATATGTCTAGTAAAAAGGCACGGCAGGAAAGCTACGTTAGTTAATGATAAGTGCTGAATGCATATAGGCACGAAACATACCTTAGGATATTCTCATATATACGTAGTTTAATACTACAATTTTAATTTTTTTATTAATAGGCTTTAGCTTAAAGAATTGTGATGTTTTTAGGCATTAAGTACTAATTTTATAGTCTACTATATAATACGCTTATCGTACATATCTGTATCTCATCTTTTTTTTATTTTTTATTTGTTTTATTATCTATTTATAAAATATCACATAGTGGTACATATTTATGAAATATTATAAGTAAGATAATATCACACGTCAGCAATTTATACCTAATACTACTAGTCTAATATGTAAGCACAGTGTCAAAAAATGCAGGATAAAAATACCCATATTTAAGCATTATTTCCTTTATATTTTGGTTTTCGTTTTTATCTCCACTAACAGTTTTAATTTTTGTTTTATTATCGCCAGTAAGAGCCTCAGCTTTAACATTGTGCATTAATGTGGTAATAATCAGTATTCCTGCCATGGGTATTAATAGTATTAGTATTAGTATTATTATTACGATACATAATTCATATAAAAATTTTACCTCATAATACTTTTATTACCTATATTATTAATTATTTACATATATATTAATAATTATACTAAGCTGTATTAACTACAAGATAAAAAAAAACAAAATATGCTATAAATTATATATAAGGCCTGGTTAGCATAAAAGTAATGCAACCGTTTTGTAATCGGTAGAAGTAAGTGCGATACTTGCACTGGGCTCTTTTTTATTTTCATTGATTTGCTTGCTGATACTAGGTATTTGTGTGATACAGGCAAACTAAGAGAATGTAATAAAAAAGGAATTAAAGATTTTATGTCTTAAACATAGGCCCAGTAGTCTAGTGGTAAAGACATATTGTTTTCACCAATGTATCAGGGGTTCGATTCCCTTCTGGGCTATTTACGTGTGGATTAGTTTTATTTTAGGCTTGCATGTCCATATGACTAAGAAGTTATACCTAACTTCGCGGTATAGCTAAGCCTAAGCAGTATACCCATGCTAATATTATGTAATTACTATCTACATGCTAATGTTATGTAATTACTATATACTTATTTTGTACTATGCATATAATCCCTAATAAGTACTTCGTTATTTTCTAGTACAACTATTGAGCTTTATTTTTTAGGGTTATATTAGTTAGGACATTAAAAATTAAAAATCAAATGAGTGCGTACTTTGCATGCAAAGCAAGCATGATATTTAGGTACAGAATTTATAATATATGCGGATTGATGTAACAGTAACATAACCGGCTCATAACCAGTATATAAAGGTGCGATTCCTTTATCCGCCTTTTATCTTATAATATAAAAGTCATAATAATTTGGTTTATATGATTATATAGATAAATTGATGATAATTATCCTTAGCCTATCTAATTATATAAATTATAAAGGGCTATAGCTTAATGGGTAAAGCAAGCTGCTCATAACGGTTTAGATGAGTGTTCAAATCATTCTGGCCCTAACTTAGTAATTATATTTGCATATGTTTATTACATGTGCGAGTCCGAGTGCTGAAATTGGTAGACAGTGCAAATTTAAGCTTTGCTGATTATATATCGTAGACGTTCAAGTCGTCTCTTGGATACATTAAAAACAACATTTTAAAAAACAATATTTCTACTGTTTCTAGCAACTATAATAATTTTATAGATAACAAATTAATAATTGTCGACCACAAATTATTACAATTGGATCGACTAAGCCAACTAGAACTTATCTAAACGCTGACAATCAGCAAAATAAAATTTGAATGCGTACACTCAAAAAAAGAAAGTTTACAAACAATAGTATAGGGAAAGCAATAGTTTATATATTAACTTCTAGAGATTTAGATAAATTTTATGTTGGTTTAGCTGAAAACGTTAAGCATATATTAAAAAATTATTATAACGTGTCTTACTTAATAAATTAAATTAATAAAAATAAAACTTTTATTTGTAAATCCCTTCTAAAGTACGGCTACTCTGCCTTTAATTTTTATATTATTGAGTATTGTTATATAACTTTTTTATCATGCAAAGCACGCAGTAAAAAAAATAGTATTATCTAACTTTATTAATACCGTACATATTATCTATAAGTTTGCTAATTGTCCGTCAAGTTTAAAATATATTTAAGTTATTAAAGGGTTTAAGCAGTTGTTACCAATAGGTCGTATTAATCTTGAAGGGGCAAAAAAAAAGCAGTCAATATTGTTGCATGACAAGGTGTAATTATTATAGACATTAAATAAGGTAAGTGCATACGTGTTTGTAGCAAAAAGTTTATATCTATCATAAAAACAGCGGATTATATAAATGAAGTGCACATATCTTGTATTGTTAAAAGTCTTAATTATAAAGGTATTTATAGAATAAAAAAATTAGACTATATAAAATAACACAATTACTTAGCTTAACTACTTTAATTAAGTTATGGTTAGCCCATGGTTTATAAAACAAAATTAAAATTTATCGTTTAATATCCTTAATTTTCAAGTAGTTTTTCGAATACTTATTAAATAAAAGTACTGGTATAATTTAACTATCAATATTACATAAAAATATATTTTTCTATGGTCTTAATAGTATTAAAGTTAAAATATTTTTATAGCTAAGGGGGGATATAGTTTAATTGGTAAAACATCTATGTTGCATATCGTCATTTCGGGTTCAACTCCTGATATCTCCATATTTATACTTTACTTTTCATTTAACCGTTGGCAACTAACAATAAATATAAGTTTATGGTTTTATATGCTTTTTTATTATTTTTCTATTTAGCTAATAAATCAAGCTTGCTTCTTTATTAAACATGTATCAACAGTAAAGTAGGCTTAATCTTTATGCATAACTTCTTGTGCATATCACTACTATAATAGCTGTATATATAATAAAATTTTATAGAAAACAATGTAGTTATAAACTTATAACTAGTTTTACTTTTTTATATACTATTTTATTTATTTTATAACTTTTTATAATATATAATTTTTTCATAAAAGATAATTTTTTAAAAAACACAATTATTTGTAATATATGAATTTTTATAAGATGTGAATACAAGATACAGTTTCCAGTAATGTGTAATTATTAATAAAATCTAATATAAAATAACCTATGATTATATATTATATGTTATATAGCCTAAGAAGCTCAACTGGTTGAGCGGAACTCTGAAGATGTTTAGGTTATAAGTTCGAATCTTATCTTGGGCATTTAATATTTACATGTGTTAAAATATATATATGTATAATAAGATATAGTTAACGTAAAACATAGTCAATATAGTATACAAATAAAAAAAGTTAAATAACAAAAAAAGTTAAAATATAAAATATTAAACAAAACACTAATGTAATTAAGTGTTACAATTTTTATACTATCAGCATTAATTTAAACTTTGACTAATAAATAATTGTTTTTTATTCTTGTAGAGCTACAAAGTTGAGTATAATAAAAAAAAAATTATTAAGCAAACACTAAAAAATAAATAAACGTGTATGCATAACCTAAAATAAGCAATTAGCAGTTAACAATAGTATATGTGAAAAATGGTATATTAGTTTTGTATTTAATTAAGTAAATGTAAAAAAAAGGGTAGTGATGGAATTGGTAGACATGAGTAGTTTAGGACTATTTGATTTTAAGATCTTATCCGTTCAAGTCGGATTTACCTTAAACAATTATTATGTTTAACATAGAAGTTAATAATTACTAAAGACAGTTTATTAAGATTATTTTATATTAATACTATATTTTTATCTACATTACATTTGTGTAATGTATTTATTTAAATTGCAATTTTTAATTATACTCTTTTATTTTTACTAGTATAACATCTTATTAGCGTTATATATGTTGTAGACTAATAGGCAAGTCATAAATTTTTGGTATTTATTATTGAGTGTTCGAACCACTCCAACATAAAACTAAGTGATATTAATATTATTTTACCGGTTTAAAACTATACCGAGATTTTTAAGATACATATTTAGATAATTATGTATATTTTACATCTTGCTGTAAAATCCTTGAAGCGATACGTAAATATAGTATCTGCATAAATATAGCATATGCATAAAGATAGTATCTGCACAAATATAGGTGGTTATAATTCAATGGTAGAATGACTGTATGTGGAACAGATTGTTCCCTGTTCAAATCAGGGTATCCACCCTTAGTTAAAATACCTAACTAAAAATTAAATTAAATCAAAACGAGCGCTTTTTCTTTCATTTATAAACGTTTAGTAATGCTAAATTTAAAGCCCGAGTAGTTCAAAAGGTTAGAACATTAATTTCATGCGTTAAATACGAGAATTCGAATTTCTCCTCTGGCTCATGATAAAAAACACACTAAACAATATAAATTTAAAAAGCCGAAATATAAAATATTTCGAGACAAGTATAAAAAAAGCAAAATTTTATCATTCTGATATAAATAATATTATAATATACGATGACGCGTTAAGTAATAAAAAGAAGATATTACAAAACAATAAACATAGATGTGGAGTCTAAAGGTGAGTTAATAAAATAAACGGTAAATGTTACGTAGGAAGCTTTGTCAACTTAAGCTCACGACTGCAGAGCACCGCAATTATTTTTCTTTAAATTACTTAGCTAAAAGAACCTAAAAATATAAAAGTAAAATTTACAATGCTCTGCTGGTTCATGGACATTACAATTTTCAACCGGATATATTAGAAGTTTGTGCTAGACCTGATGTTATTAAATGAGAGCAATTTAATATTGATTTTTTTAAATCTTAATATAACATATTAACTACAGCAACATATAGTTTACATTTTAAACATTGTTAAGAAAGATTGTTTAAATTTAAATCGCGTAAGTTGAGCGATAAAGCTTTGTATAATTTGAGAAAAGCAATAGTAGGTGCAGTATTATATCCTTCAGCTAAAAGCAATCAATTGCTGTCCACATCTCATATCGTTACCCTTAAAAATATTGAAACAAACGATACTAAAAGTTATAATTCTATTCGCACTGCTGCCAAAGAATTGAAAGTAAACCATGCTACATTATTAAATTACATAAATAAAGATAAGTTGTTTAAAGGTAAGTACATGATTAAGAGAGTAAAAAAAAAAATGATAGTTCAATTGGTTAAAACGTTAATTTAATGCATTAGGAATAGGAATTCGAGTATCTCTCCCGGTTATTTTTATATTTTATCTTATTTTATTCTGCTGTTGCTTATTTTATATGCTGTTTCAAAGCATCCGCTGAAAAAGATGAAGCATAAGCAGAGGCAAGAGGGGCAGTTTTCTGTTAGTATATGTACATACATTTTATGCATTTCATATTTTAATTGGTCTAATAATATACATATTAATACCTTACATTTATTTAAAATATATAAATATATTGTTATGTCTACTAAACACAACCCCCAACATGTCTTCTTTTAATAGTGACATCTTAATTTTTTTTCTGTTTTTATAAGTTAATGCTTTGCAACAAAAATAGGTAGGTTTAAATCCTACAATAACAATGCTTGTTTTCTCTATATTATTTTTGTTATTATCTAATGCCGTCACGTTTAGACGAGAAAAATCTATTCTTTATTCCAGAAAAACCATTATAATTTTATTATACTCTTGTTTTATTACATCAAATAACTTAAATATGTCTTTTTTAGACAAGGGTTTGGGTTTATATGGCGGTCTATTGCATGTTACACCTATTACACATGTTTTTCATCTTTTTCTTTTCTTACTAAGCGCAATTATTTTTTTACTAACTGCCTTTTATCCTAAAAAACTTTTACTTAAGGATTCTGCATATACTGATGTTTTACCTTATTCTCTAAATTCTGTATATTCTCCTTTTATGTTTATATACGATACAAATTTAATAAATAAAATGGGACAACAATTTAGGATAATAGAATACCCTTTAATAATACTATTTACAATAATAGGAGGTAGTTTTTTAGTTTCAGCTAGTGACATTGTTTCAATTTTTTTATGTATAGAGCTACAAAGTTATGGCTTATATCTGCTTGCTACAATTTACAGAAACTCTGAGTTATCAACATCAGCAGGTCTTACTTATTTTTTATTAGGTGGTTTATCGTCATGCTTTATATTATTAGGCACGAGCTTATTATACGCAAATTCTGGTACAACAAGTCTAGATGGTTATTACATAATAACAGGCTTATCTAGCGTAGCAAATGAGTATGCAACTACTATGTTAGATTGATATAAACCTTTTTACTTAAACATTTCTCTTTTAATTATGTCAGTAGGGTTTTTATTTAAAATATCAGCAGCACCTTTCCATTTTTGGAGCCCGGATGTATATGATGCCATCCCTACTATAGTAACTACTTTTGTTGCAATAATACCTAAAATTTCTATCTTAATTTTTTTATTAGAATTAGTACATTATACCAGTAATTTTTATTTTGTTTTTAATTTTACATGAACTTCTGGCTTATTATTTAGTTCATTTCTATCTTTAATAGTAGGTGCTGTTTTAGGTTTAACACAGTTTAGAATAAAAAGGTTATTTGCATATAGTACTATCTCACACCTAGGTTTTATACTTTTAGCTCTAAGCATAAATAGTTTAGAATCTGTTCAAGCCTTTATCTTTTATTTAATGCAGTATTCTATTTCAAATTTAAACGCATTCGTCTTGCTAGTTAGTATAGGATTTTCCTTGTATCCTTTTATAAATAAAGATACTAGTAAAGTAGAGTATAACAATTTACCAGATAGAAATAACTCTCCTATACAACTTATTACTCAACTCAAGGGTTATTTTGATATTAACCCTGTAATAGCTTTAAGCTTAGCTATCACTTTATTTTCTTTTATAGGTATACCACCACTTGTTGGGTTTTTTGCAAAACAGATGGTATTGTCTGCTGCCTTAGATAGTGGCTACGTATTTTTAACTTTGGTGGCCATATTAACTAGTGTTATCGCTGCCGTCTATTACTTAAATATAATTAAACAAATGTTTTTTGACGTACATGAATACAAGCTAAATAGAAAATACGTAAATAAAACTTTACAAGGTAGTATCCTATGTAATAGTAAACCTGAAACAAAATATACAAGTAACGGTTTAAATTCAGATGAACGCATTAATATTTCAGGAAAGGGTGTTTTAATTAAGTATGCTAGAAATAAAGCAAGTGATGTATATTTTAAAATTGATAATGTTATTTTATCATCTTGTTTAGCCATCATTATTTCTATTTTAACTTTAATGTTGTTATTATTTATATTTGTAACTAATATACTTATAAGATTATCAAGTGTACTTGCAATTATAATGTTTAACCCTTAAATGTCTAGTACAACTTTTTTTTTTTTATTTATACCTTTATTAAGTTTTGTTTTGTTGGCTGTAAATATAGTATTTGCTCCGCATAATCCATATCAAGAAAAAGACAGTGCATTTGAATGTGGGTTTAGTTCATTTTTAGGACAAAATAGAACACAGTTCAGCATATCTTTCTTCATATTTGCTTTGTTGTTTTTGCTGTTTGATTTAGAAATTTTATTAGTGTATCCGTATCTGGTAAGTGCTTATACAAATGGTGTTTATGGTTTAACTGTTTTGTTAGTATTTCTTTTAGCTTTAACTTTAGGTTTTGCTTTTGAATTGGGTAAGAAAGCTTTATCTATTGATAGTAGACAAATATTAAACGATAGCAATAAACAATTTAACCTCTAAATTTAATACTAAAAAAGTAATATAATAAACGATGTTTACTTTGCATGTAATGATACGGAATATCCATATGACTCTTATGAGCATTAGCTAAACTATTGAGATCAATATTGGGATAGTAAAGCTATACCAACTCCAGAAATTGTTGCAAAGTAAAAAGTTAATCATAAAAATTAAAAAACAACAATCAATAAATATAAGTATAAAGGTAAATTAAAGACAAAATATGATATTTACGAAGTAGCACTATACCGTACTCCGTAGCCTGTTATATATATATATATATATATTAAAATTTACTAAACAATTGTTAAAATACTGTAATGGTCATATGCAAAGCTATAAGGTATCACACCTACAAGATTGTTTATTAGTATATACATCTATATAATTCACTTGCCTTTTGTACTTTAGCCTTACAAAGTGGGTTATTGCCATATAAGATTATAAAAAGCAAGGAGACAAAACATATGGCTGTTGTCACTGTATTATGCGGGGTTGGGGCATGGTATCTTGTGTATATATCTCTGCCTTTGTGAGGGTGGACGTAATACCTTGTGTTTATATCTCTGCCTATATGGGGTTGGGATGTAATATTATGTAAATAATGTGTTTATAAAGTAAAGGAAAGTAAAATATAATGCTGAGCAATGCGGAGCAGGAGCCCCTATACGACTCGGCCGTCTGTTCCTGGTCGGGGTGCTCCATGTTTTCCTTTTGCTCATGTTAATGCTGTCCGCACTGCCCATCTTACTAATGGCTCTCTTGCTCATTTGACTGATGGCTCTGTTGCTACTTGCTACGCACCCATTTAACTGAGAGCTCCGTTGCCCATTTGGCCGATAGCTCTGTTGCTCATTTGGCCGATAGCTCTGTTGCTCATTTGGCCGATAGCTCTGTTGCTCATTTGGCCGATAGCTCTGTTGCTCATTTGCATTTCATTGGCAGCCCTGCTGCTAGCCACCCGTTTAATTAATGGCTCTTCTGCTACGTACCCACGCTCAACCTCCTGTTGCTCATACTGCTCAGGCGTCTCGGCCAGGCTCTGGTGCACCAGATTTTAGTCATCTTAATTGTGGCGCTTAAGACCCTCGTCGCCCATATGATTATAACCCAAATTGTCATGATCAATTTCTGCCCCTATAGCAAAGGACCTACCCATGGCCAGAGAATGGTCACACATAACTATACATTATTAAACAATCATTAATACGTGAGCATGCTAGTAGTATACAAAATTAAGCTTGCGACCTTATAAAATTATGCTTTATGTATGCACACGTATGTGAATACCTTCGGTATATAAAAAAAAAACATAAGCAATGCTTGTAAAACAAGCGTTTATTTATAAACTTACATTTTTCTTTGTAATACTATATAATGATGAATTTATCACTAATATTATTTTTAATAGGTATACTAGGTTTTGTTTTAAATAGAAAAAATATAATTTTAATGCTTATATCCATAGAAATAATGCTTTTAGCTATTACATTTTTAATTCTGGTAAGCTCACTTAGCTTTGATGATATATTAGGACAAACATATGCTATATATGTAATAGCAATAGCTGGTGCAGAATCGGCAATAGGCCTGGGTATATTAGTAGCTTTTTACAGATTAAGAGGAAGCATAGCAATAGAACATAAATAATGTATTTAGTCATAATTATCTTACCTTTATTAGGTTCAATAATTTCCGGTTTTTTTGGTAGAAAAGTTGGGGTTAGCGGAGCACATTTAATTACATGTATGTGTGTAATAGTAACAACATTGCTAGCCTTAGTAAGTTTTTTTGAGGTAGGTTTAAATAATATACCTGTTTCTATCATATTATTTAAATGAGTTGATTCAGAATCACTTGATGTATTATGAGGTTTCAGCTTTGACTCTTTAACTGTTTCTATGCTAATACCTGTACTAATTGTTTCTTCTTTAGTTCATATATATTCCATAGGTTATATGAGTCATGACCCTCGGGGTCACGTTAGGGGAAAACGTGTCTATGGGGGTAAATTGTCAAACTCCGGGGAACTCCTAAAGCTTAAGGTACCAAGCTCTAAATGAAAATGTATGAGTGGCTGAAGTAATTACTCAGGTACGGTAATAAGTCTTAAGATGAGTGAAAACGAAATGGACAATCGCGGATCTAAGTCAACTATACTAAACAGTATAGCTGTAAAAGAGCAACGAGTAGACGGCAGTTGATTAATTGAGCCCAGCTTGGTTAATTTAAGGTGTACTCTAAGGGGTTCCGAAAAGAATAGAGGTGTAATACTCAGTTTCAACAAGAGACAAGGTTGAAATTCCCATGTCAAAACCCTGTCTAAGCTATTCGATTTAAAAAAATTTTCTACCTGTAATTCTGTTTATGATTCTACTCTTGTAAATCCTGGTGTCTGATCTGGTTTAATAGACGGTGAGGGTTCGTTTAGTATAATAATAGATAAAAATAAAACACGTAAATTAGGTTGACGTGTTCAATTGAAATTTCAAATAGGTCTACACACAAAAGATCTTAACTTATTATATAAACTACAACAATATTTAGGTGGTGTAGATATAGGTTCTATACATTTAACTCGAAATCGTGAAATGGTTAATTATTCAATAGATTCAAATAAAGGTTTAAGTAAACTTATTATTCATTTAGAAGAATATCCGTTATTAACTAAAAAAAAAATGTAGATTTTATGTTGTTTAAACAAGCGGTAAAACTTGTCAATAGTAAAGCTCATCTTACTGTTCAAGGTTTAAATGAAATAGTGAATATAAAAGCATCCATGAATTTAGGTTTATCTGACATATTAAAATCAGAGTTTGATGGACATATTCCTGTTGAAAAACCTCTTACCGATAATAATAACATAATCATAGACCCTAATTGAATTTCAGGTTTTGCTAGCGCTGAAGGAAACTTTGACGTTCGTATACCATCAACCAATAGTAAATTAGGTTATCGAGTACAATTGAGATTTAGAATTTCTCAACATGATAAGGATTTTAAATTAATGGAAAAGATAGTTGAATATTTTGGGTGCAAGCAGGGGAAAATATATAAATATGGCGGTAAATCCGCCGTGAGTTTAACAATAGTAGACTTTGCCGACATCACGAATATAATAGTTCCATTTTTTAATAAATACCCTATTTTAGGTATAAAACTATATGATTATCTTGATTGGTGTAAAATACATAATTTAATGATTAGTCGTTTACATTTTACGGTTCAAGGTATAGATTCAATTAGAAATATAAAATCTGGTATGAACACAGGTAGAAGTTTTAAAGATAAATAACCACTGTTAATATCTTATGCAATAAATCAATAGTAAGACAAATTTGGCTTAAATGCATAACCAAAGATTTTTTAGTTATTTAAGTTTATTTACTTTCATGATGATTATACTTGTTACAGCAAATAATTTCTTACTTATGTTTGTAGGATGAGAAGGTGTTGGAGTTTGTTCCTATCTTTTAGTAAGTTTTTGATTTACTAGAATAGCAGCTAACCAAAGTTCCATGTCTGCTTTTCTAACTAACAGGGTCGGCGATTGTTTATTAACCTTAGGTATGTTTACTATTATATTAACATTTGGTAACTTGGATTACTCTGCCGTATTTTCATTAGCCGCTAATATAAATGAAAATATTGTTACTATTATAGGTATTTGTTTATTGATAGGGGCTATGGCTAAAAGTTCACAAATTGGGCTTCATGTTTGATTACCTCTTGCCATGGAGGGTCCTACACCTGTTTCTGCTTTAATTCACGCAGCTACGATGGTTACAGCTGGTGTGTATTTACTAATGCGAGCATCTCCTCTAATAGAGTATAGTTCAACAGTGTTAATACTGTGTTTATGATTAGGTAGTGTTACTACTGTATTTAGTTCTCTAATTGGTTTATTCCAACAAGACATAAAAAAAGTTATAGCTTACTCTACTATGAGTCAATTAGGCATGATGGTTATAGCAGTAGGCTTGTCCTCGTATAATGTTGCCCTATTTCACTTAGTTAATCATGCCTTTTATAAAGGACTTTTGTTTTTAGGAGCAGGTGCTGTAATACATGCTGTAGCTGATAATCAAGACTTTAGAAAATATGGTGGTTTAATAAGATTTTTACCTTTAACTTATTCAGTTATGCTAATAGCTTCTCTTAGTTTAGTGGCTTTTCCTTTTATGACAGGTTTTTATTCTAAAGACTTTATACTTGAGTCTGCATATGGACAATATCAATTGTCTAGTGTTGCTGTGTATTTTATAGCAACTATTGGTGCTATGTTTACTACCTTATATTCAGTTAAAGTTTTGTATCTGACATTTATAACTAACCCTAATGGGCCTTTAGCTAATTATAAAAAAGCACATGAAGGTGATATATTTATGAGCTTACCCTTAATAATATTGGCAGTTTTTTCTATATTTTTTGGTTATATAACTAAGGATATATTTATAGGATTAGCTTCTAATTTCTATGCAGACAACAGTTTATTTATACATCCTTTACATGAAATTATGTTAGAAACTGAATTTGCTGTGCCTAATTTTTTCAAGCTATTGCCCTTGTTATTAACGGTTATATTAAGTGCAGTATCTTTAATATTATCTGAATACCTATTTAGCTTACTTATTAAGTTTAAGTTTACTAGATTGGGTTACAACATTTTTAGTCTTTTTAATCAACGCTTTATGATCGAGCTTTTTTATAACAAATATATTACTCGCTTTATACTTAATCTGGGAGGACAAACTACTAAAGTTTTAGATAAGGGTTCAGTAGAATTATTGGGACCTTATGGCTTAGAAAAAGGACTAATCAAATTAAGTAAAGGGCTAAGCAGTTTAAATACTGGTATTATAACTTCTTATGCTTTATATATATTAGTTGGTTTAATTATATATATATTAATACCTTATATATCTATTAAAGATATTGGCTTATTATTGTTAATAATGTTTGTTTTACTTACAATAACTATTGATTCATATAAGTTTAGTTTATCAGATATCATTGAGAGATATACCTTTAAAATGATAAGATAAAGGGTGGTATAATAGCACTAGATGATATAGCAGCAAACGAAAAGCGTAGACTAGTAGTTAAAAGGTATATATAAATAAAATATCCTGACAAATCATATATCAAATAGATAAAGGGGTGGTATCAGAATCGTATCTAGCACAGCAATATCATGATCCGCTGCATAATTTCGTAAGCACAACAAAGTAGTGTTAAAAAAATTGGACTGGTTTTCAGCGGAACCGATAATTGTTCTGTATATATTAATAATATAGCCCTGAAGCCTCCTGAAAGATCAATATTTACATCATTGCCTAGTCTACATTTATAATAAATTTATAAAATACGTTATAAAACTTTAAAGTGCATACATTGTCAGATCTTTTCGATGACATTCAATAAAACAAAGAGTAATAAAAATAAAAAAGGGATTAGCTCAATGGTAGAGCAATCGTTTTACACACGAAAGGTTAGGTGTTCAAATCGCCTATCCCTTATGTATAATTAGGTTCACTAAGCTATATTTTAAATATAAAGCAATATATTCGATATTACATACTAGCGTATGTTTTTTATATGCTTACGAAGTGCAAGCAGCGCTACTCCTAAATTCGTACTCCGCAATCCGTACTCCGTAATTCATATAGATGCTTATGGAGTACTAGTCATCAGCAATATATAGGGCATGTCATAAGTAGATATTACCTAATAAGTAGATATTACCTAATAAGTAATATGTATTAAAAATATATAGGTGTACTTGCTGCGCAGTGCTGCGCAGCAACATTACGAAGTATCAAAAATAAATGTCTATGTAAACGGTCAATTGTTGTTATTGCCATTAGTATAAGTAAGGTAAAATTAATTTACAGTAGAAAGGTTTAATTAAACCTACAAACACATTTATAACAATTAGGTTACAAACTTTTTATTTAGTTTTTTTATCGTGGCTTAAATTTGTAAGCAAGCTATAAGTATTACAAGTTAACCATCAAAAAACTAAATAAAAATCTTTAAATAGCAATATTTAACATAAGCATTAGATTTAATGCTTAGTTTATGTACTCCTTTTAAAATTAATCGTCTAGTCCTATGGGTTATACCATTAATTCAGAACAAGAAATGCAGTTATTGAATAACAATACTGGAAAAAAAGATTTAAAATATTATTACGAA